AGAGATTAAAGTGAAAGAAATGATGGTCTAACTTCCGCAGGATGATAAGCTAGGGAAAAGTCGTCGGAAATATTGAACGCCGTCCGTCAATCTCATTTTCCTATTCAAGAGTTAAGTAGGAAACCAGGTTTTGTTTTCATAAATGGCATTTTTTCTAGTCAATCGATTATGAAATGCAAAAAATACCGGTGTTTCATACTTCGATCGATAATATATAAGTGAGAATTCCTTCACCAGGTCGTATAGCTGCCAGAGTTAGTCAATGCTTTCTCTTGGTCCCTTCTGTTTCTTGTCTAGGGGAGATTTCTATTGGGTGGGGGATTACTATCTTCTGCTATGCCCCCCTTCTCCAGCGCAATGAGGTTTCAATTCCATTCATGCTTCTACTTTTTTTTGGAGTTGCGTGAAATTCCATTTTCTACAAAGGCTTTCTTATGAACTAAATCGTTACATAAAGGGAGAAGGATCTGATAAAGTTATTATTTTTTTTTATTGATGAAAAGCTAAATCTTCTAATTGGGAATTTAAAAATAAATAATATGTCGCTGAAGAATGTTAGCACTTATGGTACTTGTAGGCTCAGTTGGAAGGAGACATAGACCCTTGTGGAAAACTCGAAAGTTGAAGCAATTGCTTGGACTAGAACAGGCGATGATATTAGCTGGATTTTATGTGGTTTTCTGGCTCAGAAAGCTTCATGGTAGGTTGGATGGAGAGAGCTCAAGCGCCTAAAAAAACACGAGGTTTCCTGGCCAAACCTATAAGAACGAAGCATTCATGAAAAGAAAGAATAAGAACGAAGCATTCATGAAAAGAAAGAATCGGTAACGGATTGAACTTTCGGTGGTAATGATCTTAGAAAATTTCTGTCACGAACACAGAGATTGACTGGATCCCCCGGAACCTCGAGCGAGCGATTAAAGAATTCTTTTGCTTCGCACCTTGTATACTCTATTGTCACGGCTTGCTGGAGTTCACTAAATTCTTTCACTTTAAGCTATGTCCCCTCCTCCTTACCTCCCCCACTGGAACGCCTGAAACTGGCGTGGAAGACCCTCTTGCCTACTCGATCTTCCTTCAGATACTAAAAGGAAAGCTTTAGCAGTGAAAAGAAATGGTTTATACAAAGATTCCTGCCTGACTTGATTGAGCGAGTGGCGGGTTGTGCAAGAACTCTCTTTCTTTCAAGTATCAGATCGCAGCGAGAAAAAGGAATAGTAGTTCCATCTTTGACTAATATAGACGAGCTTCTGAGAGTATGTCCTCAACAATTAAGCAGCAGCCAAGGTTGTTGAAAAACTCATTTTTATATGCCTATAAAGACCCGGACAGGAAGCCCACAAAAGGAGTCAGTCAATTGAATAAGTGCAACTTACTCCGTCTTACTTGCTCCATTAGTAGGTCTAGTATATATACATGTGGAACTCGTCTATTGCTCTTTTAATAAAGAAAAAAGGTCTATTGTTTGGCTCTATTCATCATCTCTAAACTATCAAGCCTGCCCGAAAGCCGATACCTTACTTTTCTTAAAGGCCTTTTGATCTTGAATCCATCCTATCCACTCTGGTAGCTACCGGAACTCCCCTAATTAAGAAGAATAAGGCCGAACCTAAAGAAGGAAATCTTTTTCGGTTCAAAAGGGAACTCAAAGGACTTCGCATTTTCTTTTCTCAATCAAGTTAGCTACCGGGAATGGAAGGTTTTCTTTCCCGCTGCTCAAAAGGAGCCCGTACTCCCTCCTGGTCACTGATATCACCTATCCTCGCTCTACTTTCCTCTTTGACTGAACACTTGAGATAGATATCGATCATAGATAGGGTGATGCAGACGAAAAGTGATGCATAAAAAATAAGTATCCCGCACTCGCTATCCCCATTTGCTTTGATATTCGAGAGATTAGATTTCCGGAAAGGATTCCCTCCCTTCTCTTTCTATTTCTATTTCTTAAGTAAACTTTGGACTTGGATTTTCTCTTGACTTGCCAACCGAGAGGGCAATCCAGTGTGTTGAGTCAAGGAACCTTCCTTCAATCAAATAAGCCAGTAAATCCTTCACTTCAGAATAGCAGTCATATAGCTCGCTAGCTTCCATTGCACTTTCGCTTAGCCTTTCTTACTTTTTATGAATGGAAGATGAGATTGACTTGAGCAAATGGCATTTATGCCTTTCTTAAAGGGGTTTCCTACTCGAATTGTTAAAATAAAGAAAAAGAACTCTGAATGTGCCAATACGTCTTTTAGGACTAAAAGTAGCAATGGTTCATGTAGCCTAGCCCCTTGAAGTGATGAGAAAAAGAAAACAGCGTCTTTTTCCGATCTACGTGTAGTGCAAGATGCTGGGTGCCATGGATCGAGTGATCAAATCATAATTTATTTACCAGAATTCAGTGAGCCTTCGCGGAGAACTCTATCAGTTTCTATCTGGTCACCGAAGCTAAATGGACCCGAGCTGTTGATGACCGAATAGAAAGGTTTATTTTCAATGGCAAATCCTAGATGATGTAGGCTTTGCTTATCCTGGCCAACCACAAAGTACGCATCTCATGTGCAAAGAGACGATCTTCCGTCATAGACTATAATAAATAGTAAATGGACCGATCACCAGTTTATTGGCTGGTTCATTCACTCGCTGGGTAAGGAGGCTGTGACTTACAAGATGTCAAAGGGAAAGTAGAACTTCTTCGGTAAAGGGCTTTAAGCGAGTAGGGGTAGCTGATACTACGGCAGGGATTCGCGAAGAGCAACGCCTTACGATGTTCATGACCAATTGGTCAGCATCTAGCAAGAAAATGGATGCGTGTTAGCGCCGTGGCTTATGACTTTCGAACCCTTTTATGCCTTTGATACCACCCTCGGTAACGCACTAATAGACCCCGCTGTTGACTCACGTTGGATTCAATCGATTGCTTTTCGCATTTCTAGCCACGTTTCAGCCCTATCCTTCTGTTCTTTATGCAGTAGTTGGTTGTTTACGGCCAGCCAGCCTAGAGACTAGGGATAAGATCAAGCAATAGCCGGCATTCAATTCTTCTTTACATCTGCAGCTCCAAGAAAAGAATCAGAAATTGCACCTTTCCACCAAGAGCCAGCCTATAGTTAAATTGGTAAGTTAAGTTGAGGGCGCTAAGCCTTTTTTAGTTTATTTTTACTTGTTGAATCAGCATATGGATTACTTCATTGAATTTCTTGGCCCGAGCTATTGTGATTGGTCCACTTGGCAGGTGGAGTGGATCCTTAGCAGGTTCATGTGTTCCTTGTTTACGTAGCTCTTCTGTTGGATCACGTAGCCTCTCCGTTGGATTACGTTGCTCTGCCCTTGGATTACTTGAGTCATTTCTTGGTTTACTTGGCTGCTCCGCAACATGTTGGTTACTTGATCCTTCGCTTTGTTTACTTGGGAGCCCAATACTTATAGGTTGGGAAAATGACCTTCCAAGGAAAATTTGCCTCCCACTGGACCGAAAAACCCATATATTCCCATGGGAATGGGTGGTGCTGAACAAGCAGGCAGGCCCAACGTTGTTTATCTCTACTGCAATCATGGTTAGGTAAAAGACACTAAGCTGCTGCGGGTACGTGATTAGTTACAACCAACGGAAAGACTTATTTAAATAATAGGGAATTTCCTCATCCAGTCTACTCCTAGGACTACATCATATGCTCCCAACTCCATGGCCAACAAATAAAACTTCAATCGATATCCTTGCATCTCCCACTGTACACCAGAACACGTCCCATACAATCGGCCCGAAGAGCATCAATGAGCAGGCCTACTAAATTGGCATAGAGATACATTAGCCGAGTTTGCTTACAACAACTGCTATCACTCTAGCATCGGAATGGCACCTTTCGAAGCACTCTACGGGAACCTTTGTCGTACCCCGATTTGTTGGGGTTGGCACGTACCGACCGACGGGGCCACAGAAGATGAAGGAGAGTGCCGAGAAGATTCAACTTATTCCAGATTAAAAGCAGCTCAGGACCAGGTACGCCGACCACGATATTTGGAGTTTGCAGTAGGTGATCATGCTTGACTTCGGCTTGAACCTACAAAGGGTGTGATGCGTTTTTGAGTGAAGGATTAGGTATAGCTGACCGATACATCGGACCTTTCTTGGCCCATATACCCCTAGCCCTTACTCCCTTGTTTCGGTGGTTGGTCTCTACCTTTTTCTGTCTCTTGGCTAGTTTGTCTTCCTCTTCTTTATATTCGAATAAGTGGGCCAATCTGGCTTTGAACCGGATTGCTAGCCTAAAGCTAACAAAGAATTCCCGCCCCCTTGTAAATCCAATCCCGGAACTACAGCTGAAAAGGATCGTGCAGTGGATGTGTCGGGTTCGAAACTTGCTCCCCCACGTCCTGAGTTATTGGCAGAAATTATCGCTTAGCGCCCTGGGGAAGACTTATAGACTGCAGTGGGAGCTCGAAGGAAGCAGAAGCAAAACCTGCTTTCTTTCTGTCCCAACCTCCATGGGTTCGGTTCCTCCCTGTATGACATAGTCCATTGGATTGGGGCAATGGTACGCACCTATGTTTGGTGTCCCCTCTCTCACTTCCTCGTCAGATCCTGGTCCCAAAGGGCAATACATTGAGTCGGAAAGACGGGCTTTCGTAAATTCCATTCTGTAGCCGAACTAGCCCCTGGATCAGCTCTCATAGTGGGGGAATCGGAGTCAAGTTAGGCGCAAAAGAGGGGGTTGACATCATTCGTCGTGATTGGATCAATCAGACTCCCCCACAGGAAATGCCAAGGGGCGCCCTTTCTCATTATCATCTACCGCCCATTTCTTCATCATCTGCTGCTGCCTTAAGTGCGTAAAGTAGGCTCAGCTTCTTTGGTTTCTAAATATCTTGTGGTAGCCGAAGGTAGTCCAGTCCGCTTGTTAGATTGAATTGAATCTTATATAACCTACGTAGCTTAAGATAAAATCATAATAGTCTAAGTGGACCTCTCAAAGGTATAAATAAGTAGACATTAGTCTTACAGGTTCGGTCTTTTTCTTTTTTTGTTATGATGCCCACATTTCATACTTCTCAATTCTTATTTATTCAAGGGTTCGTATGTATTGAGTGACTCTAGGTCTATTCAGATGCAGCTTCAAGAGAGCTTTATTCGGCCTTTGTATGACCGTCTTCCCTTCCTGTCTATCTCCCTTCGGTCAGGTAGTTCTGCTTCCGATGCCGGAGGAGCAGGGTGGGATAGAAGGGTAGTTTCTGAGTTCGAGATGTCTGAGCTTGGAGGTTCCGCTTCTCTAATGTGATAATAAAGCAACAAGCAACGTCGCTCCCGTGCGCTCATCCCTTGCTTGTTCTTGAGCGCTAGTCATTCATCCCTAGCAGGGTTCTTGGGATATCTTGATTCTCTTTATGATGATGTAAGGGTCGGCAACAATGAATAAGGAATCGATCTTCTGTAGGAGTAGGAGGTAGCGCGAATCCCCTCTTTCTTCGTTTAGAAGAGTGCTGGACCTCCACAACGTCAAACCATAGAACACAGCTCCTTTCGGTCGAACCCTAGGAAAGACGACTTTACCTTTTTCGTAGATAGTCTGAGTTCGAGCTACTGTAGTCTCCCCCGTTGACCTTCTTTTTTAGATAGAATCCTCAATGAGTGGAAAGGACTCCCATCCCAGACTTGCTCCGCAGTACGAGCCCCATACAGAGCCGCGCCCTTGTGATATGATAAGAAGAAAAGGGGCCAGGCCGCCCTCTTTTCTTTTCCGCACCAAGCCTTCTTGTAAAATCGGGTGTATAGCTCAGTTGGTAGAGCATTGGGCTTTTAACCTAATGGTCGCAGGTTCAAGTCCTGCTATACCCAAAAAAAACCACTCTTGTATTCGTAAGGATGCATAGTAGCCTTCAAAGAGCACTCTTTGGCCTTGAGACTCGCCCCTTTCTCATCAACATCTATACTTCGCTCGTTGTTTGAGGTAAGTATAAAGGAGATCGGACTGGCTCGGTCATTGATAGGCCGGCCTTCTCCTTATTCATTGGATAGGGCGCGGGGGAAAGTCAAGTCAAGCACTAGTTAGTTGGGGTGGGACGCACCAAAGCAGCGTTCGTTGTACTAGCGCCTTATCTTTTGAAGCTAAACAGAGGCTCGAAAGACGGAGTACGTCCGAAGTCGTTGGCTGCCTTTTTGTAGTGCGCAAGTCAGAGTGAACTTCTTCTTATGTTTTGCGAATCTACTAACGAGAACTGCCGTACAGTCCTATCTTTTCTTATTCTTAAGAAAGATCGTAGATGAACGTTTCGTTTCGTTACCTAAGTAGTTGAGCAATTCATTCCAAGGTAAACAAAGAGGTATTTCCTTTTCTCGTTCAGTCCTTCTCTCCTTCCGTCCCAGTAGGCCTATTCATGCTTTTTTGCTATCCATCTTGATCAAATAGAAGAAGGGGAAATTCAGACTAGGCAAAAGACCAAAAATAGTGAAAAAAAGAGAAAACAACTTTCTTATTGTCAAGTAGTAAACCATAGTTCTCATCCTAGGAAACCATATCGATCATCGGTTCGGAGCTCCCAACTACGAAGCTCTTTTCTAGAGCGAGTCAACAATTCGTGGATCCATGGTTTGGATGAAGCTATGTACCCGGGTAGAGATGATTTGTCTCAAAGATGTTCCGCTCATCCAAGAATCTGAAACTTCATCTACATAAACTCATAAATAGCCCTTTCCTTTCTTTTCTTGACTTAAAAAGGTAATCAATCCTTTCTTTTCATCTTTTATCAAGTCTTCCTCTTCCTGATTGAGTCAATCAGGGATAGAAATTCGGATCAACTATGAGGAGTAGGGCAGCAGGGCAAGTGAATGAACTCTGTCCCAGGCATTTCCAATAAGTTCAGTGAAGTGAGGGATCTTCTTTTTTTGAGAGGGAAAATACACTACAAATGATATTCAATAATGGAAGGAATGAGTTGAAGATTTACTGGAAGAAAAAAATACGAGACTTTTCTAGTCGTAGGTAGGGCTACCTATCTAGTTTCGTGCTTCGGGCGTACCAGATTCAATAGGCTAGGTTATAGCTGACAGATTTCTTTAAGAACTAGCCGCCTATAAGCCTCGCTAGTAGTATTCCTGCCCAGTGCCGGAGTAGTGACTCACAAGGTAAGTTCTCCTCGATGCATTTCCAACACTCTCTTTTTCTACGTACACTTTTTATTCCTCAGTAGGTAGGGACAACGTTCGAGATTTCATCCGACCGTCTATTTATCACTGATTGGGAGATTGGATTGGAATCTGAGGAGAACTGATTGGATGTCATGGAACGAATGGGGCACTACGTTGGTTACCCACTGCTAGCCTAGCGGAGATTTCTCTATTTGTTGAAAGTGGAAAGGAGTCATATTTGAATCGGAAAGTTGGGCTCGTTCACTCACACCTTTCTTTGATTATCGATGACTTGGCTTCTTGCTCAAGTAAGCACCCGGCATACCAATTCATTATCCTTGGGGCTCGCTCCTTCCTATCCTATCTACGTTATTCTTTCTTTGTTACTCTCGTAATGACGTTCCGAAAGAAATCAAGGTTACCAGGTCACAGCTCTGATTCTTCTTCCCTTATAGAACCTTCCCGAAAGAAATCAGTGGAAGTGGGTCCGCCCCTACAACTCATCAAATCTGCCTTCTTTTCTGTTCTGCGCTGTACATATTCTCAAGTTATGAGAAAGAACGGATTTGAATGAAATTTTTCATTAAAAAAATAAACGAATGCAGAATATTTTGACCTCTTATCTGATAAGCAATCAAAGCATTTGAACTGCTCAATGAACAATAAAGAAAGAGCTAAGGTAAAAAAGTATATGTGTTACTAATAGTAAACCAATTTATTTTGGAGTTTGCTTTCAGCTGAACATGATGAACATGTTCTAACTAAAAATGAGGTGAGGCTTGATTAGGTGGCTTTGCAAGAACTAGGGAGGAACACAAGTTATGTACTTTAGGCTAAACATATGAATTTAGAAGATCAACTTTTCCAATTGGACATAAACAAAAGCAACCAATAATATATATAAACTTCCATAATATTTTTCTCTATGGTGAAGTAATTTCATCGATAACCACTAAACGATTAAGTAGCGATGTATGCAAAGCTAGACAACGAACATTTCATAATACACTCGTTCTGCATATCTTTAGGATAAAAGAAAAAACAGCGAAAAAAATCCTAAAGATCAAGAAATCTATTTTGTATGGTTCTTATTTCGTTGAAAACGTTTCCATGAGACTTTCTTTCATTGAAGAAGTCCATGACTTGTTCTAGGTGATATGAGGTTGAACAGGCTTTAGAAAAAATGCAAAGAAGGAAGGGTGGAATAAAAAACAAAAAGATGACCCCTTCTTTCTTCCTGAGCATTACCGATAAATATTCTTTCTTTATACGTTAGGTTGGGTTTCAGATGTATATCATTTATTATATGAAACCAAAAAGAAGAAATGACAAGAAAGTTGTATATAGATGGAGGATAAAATTACGATGTGGAAAACAAGACAGGGGTTTTGTACAATGACACTGTACAACAATTTGGAAAAGGGATGTAGCGCAGCTTGGTAGCGCGTTTGTTTTGGGTACAAAATGTCACGGGTTCAAATCCTGTCATCCCTACCTATTACTTCTCCTATGGGCAGTAACGAGGGATCAATTGAGATCGATTCAAATTGGACAAAATTCATAGTTTCATTTTTCTATATGCATGCGGTACAAAAATCATCCTTTTCTTTACTGCTTTATCTCCTGTCGTAAGAAAGCGCTCTTAGTTCAGTTCGGTAGAACGTGGGTCTCCAAAACCCAATGTCGTAGGTTCAAATCCTACAGAGCGTGATTCTGTTCTTGTTATGTCGAATCAAAAAAAAGAACTTAACAAAGTGGAATGTCCGACTACTGTTCTTAACCCAAATCAAAGAAAACAACAGAAATACTCGACCAGGAGAGGAGACCACTGACCAATCTCCGTCCATTTTCCCTTGCCTTTCCTTTACGGGTATGCCAGTTTTAGGAGACCTTATAGTAATAATAGTCTAATAGACCAACTAGAGGAGAGGAATCCTTCATGAATCGCCTTGCCTTGCTGGTTTATGAAAAACCGCCCGTGGAACTCTTGTTTTGAGGAAGCAATGAACATTGTCTTTTTCCATTCTCAATAAATGAGGAAGGAGGGGTGAGGTCCTCACTTGCGAGTGAGGCAAGGCTTTCTTTTATAATACATCCTACCCGGTTTACGATTGCGTTCTATTCCAATTATTCACTTGTTTTTCTTGTCACTGTGGCGAGACCAGATGAGAGAGAGAACTATTTTCCATTTCCAGACAGACCCCGAGCCGAGGTTGGAACAATTCTTTATTTTGTTGTTGGTTCCTTCTTTCTTATTTAGAATAAGTGAGTCTCTTCCATTCGGTTCATTAGCTTTAGGAAAAATAGAAGCAGCGGAAATGCTCGCTTCTAAAAAAAGGCTTAAAGGCTCTGATCAAGGCAATGAACATTTTTCACTTGGAAACTAATAAGAAAGGAATTCAAATCATAGTTCAATACAGACTTTTTATCCTTTAAGAAGGGTGAAACTTTCCTTCCAATACTTGTGCGCTTTACCCATCTCTACTGAACAAACCCACTACACATCGCTGGCAAAACCTACATCGAGTGGCAGGGTATGTGTGTAGGCCTTTTCAAGGACATTCGAAACAACATGTCGATAAATAGCTATAGAAAGTGGGGCTAGATCGAGAGTTCTGACCTTTTCGTGGGTGATCTCTTTCTAACTCTTGTTTTTCTAGCGAAAGAACGCCCTTCTGAGCGATGATCTCCTACAAGCGAGTATAGTAAGGTTGACTTCAATTGAGACAGAAATGTCACTGGTCAGCTCCTTAGCGTGACAATTAACATCACTTTCTTATTACCTAAGAGATTAGATAAGGGAAGAAGGCAGGCCAAAGCTTATAGATTCGGAGATCGTACTTCTAACGCTTTGTCTGAGTCAGTCCTACGACCCCTTCCGGCTGAGACACGAATCCTAGCCTATCTGAGTCGCAGAATGAAGGGCTCTTCAGAAGGCGCCACCCAAGTCTCCTTTGAGACTTCGGAGTCAGGAATGATTTTTCCAAGGAAGGCGGATTTTCTTCGTTCCGCAGCACGAACAGGGTGTACAGAAGATCGATGTGCCATCTTTCTAACCACGTTCATTTGTTGTATGATCAGTAGGGAAGGGAGCCTTTGATAAAGGGACCCCCAACCAAGAAATCTACTGTCTCAGAGCGACAGTCAAGCTCGTATCGCGGAACTAGAACATTATTTCTTTGATTGATAGGTCGGATAGGAAGCAGGCAAGCAAACCAAGTTATAGGTTTGGAAGTTAGAACTCGGAAAGGTTATCCTGTGACTACCTTTGAAGTCTTTGGGTAGGACATCAGGCTAAGGTCTTATGATGAGCCACGCGCATATGAGGTTTACTGCAGCCCTAAAGCTCTGTCCCCTATCCTACCACTAGATCTCCTATGCCGGAACATGAACAGAGAAAGCTGTGAGTGTAGTCTTAGGAACGAACCCGGGGTTGCTCTCGCAAAAAGATTGTACTAAAGAAAGCTAGAAAGCCCAATTCCAAGCAAGCAACCTCTGGTCCACGGGTCGGTGAACGAATGGGTTTTGGGAAATAGAGAACATGGACTCGATTGAACAAAGGTGGCACCGGAATGAATAGCCCACTTGTTTCGGGCAAGAATGAATGGGACTGATCGACTCGAGTTACCGAGCGACCTCCACTCTTCGACTCGAGCTTTCGCTTCTGCTTTCCTCTTTTTTTTATTTATTAGCTTTTTAGGGAAAGAAGAGGGTCTGAAATACAACTATGTCTACGAGTGCCGCGAATGAACCTTCGGTTCTTCCCAAGAACAAGGAGACAAGAACTAAATAACTCGTATCAGGCTACGGGAATAGTGAACGGGAAGAAGGAACTAGTGAGGCTTTCGTTGGTCAAATAATATGCCCTTCTCACTTGAGGAGAGTGAAGGTCATGACTTATTGAAGCAGAACGTCAATTGGCCAAGAGAAGGGGAACTCCTTTCGTCGGTAACTATTGAATTGCCTATCTAACAGTGGAGCGAAGCGGAACGTTGAACGGGAAACTCGTGTCGTCGGTTATCCAATTTCCCTCCTTTCTGTTTCGACAAAGAAAACGTTTAGGTATCGGTAATAGGATTCCCACTATGATTTGAAGAAAAAGATAGATTCTATTCAATTCCATAATAATATAATATATAATTAATATATAGAATCAGGCTCCATAATCAAGTGCTCGCTGTGAGAAGAAGATCTACAGGCATGTACCCCCCTGCAAAATAAGTTTGAACCCGAGTGAGTATGGACCATACGCTCATCTTTCTTCTCAATCTACACCTCGTTCCGCGAGAGACCTATCCTCGTTTCAAAATAAAGGACCGGGATCGATCCCGGATAAGTGAGTCAGTGTAGGGACAGAGGCTGATGATTCTAAAGGTGATTTCAAACTACAAGATGACTTTATTTGAAAACGGAATCCAAATATCAACAAAAAGATGAATGGAAAGTCTTGTCGATATGAATTGATCTTCAACCCAATGACAATGCTTCGATTTCGATCTTGACTTCATTCTTGGATGCCTGAAGTTTGTGTTCGCATTTCATCAAAGGAAAAAGTGGGCTGTACCTACATGAAGAAAAGAGTTGCTCGTGTAAAAGCAATATCTTCTATTTGACTTATCTAGCCGTGTCTTGTCTTGCACATACTCGGCTCGGTGAATGGTTCATCTTCGATTGGCATGGTCCTTTGGATGTAAGAGATCTCGTTTGCTGGCCGGGCCCTTCCATGAGTTTAGATCTCTATGTATGAATCTCTTATGAAATCCCATACTTTTTATCATTTCAGAACGATCAGCATACTGTGTGACTTCTGCGTGACAGTTCTTGCATTTCGTTTGTTGCTTTGCATGAACATTTAGATATTGGAAAGCGAACTCCCTTAATTAGGAATTTCATAGATAGAGAAGGACGGGAAAAAAGAGAGAGACTGACTAACTACCCGGATCAATGCTGATTGACGACTGAATAAATAGCCGGAAGCAACAACTGCACGAGAGAGAAAGAGCGGATCCAACTAAGGAAATGCAGTACCTGTTCTGTCGGAGCTAATCATGCAAAGCTAGCGTAGCGCCAGCCGTCGAAGTGAATGAATTTGAAAGAACGAAGAAGTAAGGAAATGAGACGACTCTTTCTTGAACAATTTCATAAGCAGATCTTCCCCTCCACACCAATCACGAGTTTTTTTTTATTCCTCTCGTATATCGTCGTCACGCCCTTAATGATAGGTTTTGAAAAAGATTTTTCATGTCATTCCCATTTAGGTTCGATTCGGATCCCTCTGTTGTTTCCCTTTCCTCCCGAACCTTTTCCTCGAAATGATAAAGAATCTGGTACACTCGAATTGTATTATTTAAGTGCTTATTGCTTGCCAAAAATCCTACTTCTACAATTGGTAGGTCACCGGGTTATTCAAATAAGTCGTGTTTTCTGTGCTTTTCCCATGTTACAACTTCCGTACCAATTCGATCGATCCGGAATGGATCGGTTAAACATTCTATTAGGGAGCCTGGTCTTGACTCTTCTGTGTGGTATTCATTCTCGTTCGGCTCTTGGAGTCACATCCAGCAGTGGTTGGAACAGCTCGCAAAATCCAACCACTTCACCTACTTTATTGCCCCCAACCGTTTCCCGTACCTCTATAGAAACAGAAGGGTTTCATGTTCTTTCATCGATTGGGTATTCCTCTCTTTTTGTATCTCTTTATCCAATTTCGGTCTCGATTAGTTCACAAGATTGAATGGCCAAGTCATGGAAAAGCCGTTATTCGATTGTTTTAAAAGAATGTTGAGCCGGGCCCGGGTATGTAAGTTCAGCGATGTACAAACAAGGATTGATTTGACTTCCGCACCTAGGTTGGGGGGTAGGTGAAGGTGGGGGGTTCTATTTTGGAAGAATAAGGAAGAGGAATAGAATCTCATTCATGTGTTCATGCTAACAGAAGAGCGGATCCAATACACATAAGGCATCGGTTGTTCTTAACAGCGATGCTTTATACGCGAAGTGGCGAAAAGACTAGGATGGGAAATTCCAATGTTTACACGCTTGGAAATTATAATTTCCAAATTTCTCGGTAAAGTATTACTTAACGACACTTTGCAGTTACATCACATTATCTATTTCTTCCTCATTCTTATTTTGGTTTTCGTATCACGGATGTTGGTTCGCACTGTCGCGCCGCGTTGGGCTACCCACATTTTCACGGTGTTGACGGTACTAGTGGTATTTTCTTCTTTTGTAACCACGGCCGAGTGCTCGCCAGGGCCTGGGCCTAGTGAAGCGGGCCCTTCCGGATCCGCCTCTGAGAGTTGGCAAAAGTACCTCAACTTATCGGAGGAAAATGCCGCGTCCGAACCATCAAGCCACGCCCCCTCAAACCCCGACCCGGAACTTGGAGAGGAAGTGCAGCAAGTGAGTCCGCCTCATTATAATGCCTTCCAAGTTCAGCATCAATGTATAAAAAACAGACTTTCCGCTTTGACTCCTGGAAGGGATCTCAGCGATGATCAAATTGACACAATCATTTCCTTGAAAAAGGGAATTATCGATCGCATGGCCCAATTGGACCCGGACCAGGATGGATTCTGGATTGAGCAAAAAGACCACTTAGTCGCTCATGGAATCCTCAATAATGGTGCGGAATATACATTAGCCGGACTAGAAAACCTATTTAATAAATTGAATGATTCCTGTTCTAACTGTCCCATATTTAAGAAAATAAAGAAAAATAATAAAAATTAGGATAGGAAAATAAAGGAATGAATTTACGAGTTATTTTACACAATGAATTTACAAGCAGATGAGATGAGAGGGATAGACCGAAGAGACGATAGAATATAACACTACTTTAAGTTGAACGGCTGTTTGGAATAGATCATAGGAATCGGGAAAACCGTATCCCGGTAATGAATTACTCTATTCAAATACACATGGCATTTACAAGCATAAGTACACACGGAATTAACTAGCAGAAGATACATCGGTGTAAATGATTGGGTGGGCTCACTACTGCTACCAATTAGACCTTTGCTAGCTATTAGACATAGGAACGAGGAGAGTGACTCGAGGAACTCTCCATGGTTGCTTACTTATCACACATTGCCTTATTGGTTTAGTAGGGTTGGTTGGCAGGCAAGTCCTTTAGAGAAGGAAGTGCAGAAAGAAAAGGTGCCTCACTAAGGAAGCGCAGACGATCCGGGGAATTTCCAACTATTTCTTTCTTGAGAAGTGCGGAGAACACCCCGGAGTAGATGAACTCATTGCAGATACATTGCAACTTTATATGGGACCGATCTACTTAACACACTACAACACTACACTATCTATATATAGGTATATCGTAAGCGGTAACCTTCCTCAAACGTTTTATTATCCTTAGGTGAACTTTTCTCTATCTATATGGGCGTAGGCAGTCATAGTGGGTCTGTGAAAGTCAACAATATGGATGGCATAATAGGCAATGGTTGCATACTAGATTGGTGGTCTTATACTTAAAAGCTGTTTGCTCTGATTCAAAGCAGGCAAAGTAGTTTCAGTGGTCTCATACTTGTGGTAACTCTCTTCATTTGTTGGTGCTCGGTGGTTGGCAAAAGCGCCTTCTGAAGAGTCGTACCCACGACCCATCACCCTTTGGAATAGATCCTCAGGCCCATCGCACGGCGAACTACCTAAAGCTTAGAGAGTTTGCAAGGAAAGGAGATAGACTGACTATCAGCGACTAGCTACAGGAAAGAGATTCGGGTTGTTAGGCAAAGTTGGGAGAGAAGTAAGAAATCGGTGATAGAAGTAGTGCTCGAGATATAAGGATAGGTCACAGGAATAGGAATATGGATAGCTCTCTCTCTAGTTTGAAGAAGGATAGCTGGCTGGGAGAGTAGAACTAGTTAAAGCGCTGGCTGGTCAGAAGAAAGAACTTACTGTTGTACTGTAGTATGGTAATAAAAAACATTGTAAAGGAAAAACGTATCTTGTTCCGGAGACAGCACTGAACTTCTATTATTACAAGAAAACCGAACTTGTTGAGCTACAGACAAAAGTTTGACTTCACAGGTACTCCTCTGATACTAAATCGGCTAACGCCTAAAGGAATAAGCTGTTTCGGCAGCCGTACTCTCAAAAGTAACCAGCTATTTCCTTTTTTTCATTCACTCGGGTAGCGGCATATGGCAAAGAAAGCTCGGAACTAGGAATAGTAGAAATAGGTGATTGACCAACAACTGGAAAAACTTATCTTGTTCACTCGCCTGCTCACTTTAGAACTAAACTGACTTACCTACCTGAGAAAGAACTTACTTTTCACTTCCGACAAATCCATGAGAATTTTATATGAGATTCCGCTCTTTTCTTTCTCGTCCTTCCGCTAGAAAAATCCCCTATTTACTGGGAACAGAGCTTGGTTCAATAAGTTTTTACCTATCTACCATTCTTCGGACTTATACAAACATGACACAGCTCTGGCGCATTCTATCTAGAGAGAGCAGCCTCCTCGGCCAGCGACTGCCTACTGAGGGGCGTAGCGAAGAATATTTTTAAGAAGAAACAAAGCAAAATCTTCTTGTACTGCTGATTTCCTTTCGAATACCCGTGAATCGACCTTCTCTAGGCCGCCCTGATTCTCTTTTTTTGGCAGGATTCTTTACTTTCTGTGGATATGTAGAAGTTGATGAGTGGAGAGATTCTAGCTCCTACCCCGGGTGCATTCCCTGGCGGCAGCTTAGATGAAAGGGGGTGCAGGGGGATGACGTATTTCCTGAGGGTTTGACCGACCGACCTGGGTGTGTGTGAATTTCCTACACTGTTTACATTGAATCATAAGTAAGTAAGTGGTGTTGTGTATCCACAGTTAACATGCCGTTGGATAAGAGGATTGAAGAATAGAGATAACTCTTTCTTGCTTGCCCGCCTCACACACAGGATGGAGTTCCACTCTTGCATGCCCGAATATCATAGATAGAATCTCTCGTGAATTGCCTTTTCTTTTCAACTGGATGTAGCTAGCTCTTTCCCTTGCGATTAAGTTACTCCGCAATAGAATTTACTTTAAGTTAGTGTGTACTTTTCCTTATCAGAAGTGTGTGTAGGACTACCTCTCTCTCAAAACAGAGTTTATTGACTAGCTCTTTCCTTAACACTTTGGTGCCTTGCCTTTGGCGGCACTATCATTCATACCCGCCTGCCTAGGGGTTTGTGCATATTCAGAACACCCCACCAACCACTATAGAATTGATTGAATTGGGGCTAGCTCTCTTCTAGAATTTCCGAAAAGATTTGTAGAGACCGACCACTGAGAGAAGAGAAAAGGCTCCCATTGCTAGCAAAGCTCAGAAGATAGAATTTGAGATGAAGCAATTGGTAAGCAGCAGTTCGACTCACCTCTTCCCAAGCCTTTCTTGAGTTAGAAAGAGCATGAGAACGGTTCGGGAGATAGAATTGGATACGAAGGCAGGCCGAAGGTTGGAAGGCAGGCATTTATAGTCAAGCCAACCAAGCAAGCTGAACACAAGAAACACTCTTAACCCAGGAAGCTGGCTGTTGGCCTAGAAACAAGGAAAGCACAGGTTATATACCCTAATATATAAGCATAGCCTATTGTAGAAGCACTTACTGTGGTCTGTGAACAAGACTTTGAACACTTCGTGCCTCTGTCAACCAAGCAAGCGTCTCATCAAACCATTCTCTTTGCCATACTATGTACTGTATTTAATCCATGCTTTTCCCTGTTAAAAATCTATGCATGCAGTTAACAATCCCTCTTCTGTACCATTAGTCTTTCGAGCATTCCTATACCTATCTCTGTGTTTCACCCGCAAGCTTTTAACAAGAAATTCTCTGTACACACAGGCCTGGCCCTATAACCAACGAGTCCCTTTTCCTATGAAGATTACCCTCCCTTGTTCTATGCTTTCCCTATAATGCATTAAACCCTAGCTTAGTGATTAAACCCTATCATGCATTCTAGCACTATGATTCATTCATTACTAGCTTGATTCTATACAGGACAGGCCCTCGCTCATAAAAACTAACAGCTTACATATCAACGTTGTACTTTTATTGACCCTTTACCAGACCAGGCTTTTCCTTGCCTAGCAACTAAATCAACTGCTTCTCTTTCCTAGCTTGATTCAACACTACCAACTTCACATACGATCGGGCTTCTCTTTCTACGAGAATATGCTTCCACTAAAGAAGAAAGTAAAGAAGCCAGAAAACAAGTAACTTTTGAATCTTAACTAGGTTAGTCATTACCAGGGCCCTATGCTGAAGTACCCTCCCTAAAGTAAGTAGGCAGCGAGTCTAGTTTGATTCACTAATGACAGAGTAATAGAGATAACATATACTCCTCCTTTCAATACAAAAACTTCTCAAGTTGACCCGTATTCTTAACTTATCAATTCGTTCTAATAGTCGTTGCGCGTTCTGTTGAATAAGTAAAGTATTTTTCTTATTCCTCAGCCGTAGCTTGTGTAGATTGTGAACATTTATTCACTCTTGTCATTAACTCTTCCTTACTGCACTGCTTCGATCGATAAAACGGAAGCTGTTCCAACTCCAACTAGTCAAGTGAAAAAGTCAAGAAATGAACGAGTAACTTAATCAGCTGCTTCAAGTAAATCGAAGGAGTAAACTTACTTTTTCTATTCTAAAGCTAAAGAAGTAACAGATGAGCCCTATACTTGTACGAGTCAACCTACTTTCACAAATACACGATTTTATGATGTCAAAACATAAGCAATTGTTACTCGAGATTCTAATGTTTTTACTAGGGATTCTATTTAGAAAGCTTAAATTATTCCTTCAGCTTAAAGTCAATCAAATAATTTAGTGTATTAAACTCGAGAATCTGCTGAATCTGCTTCAAAGAACTATGACTTGAAGTAAGTACGAGTCAAATGAAGAAAAAGCTAACAGGATCTTGACGTGCCTGATACTGGAGATCTGACCAAAGGGCCTCCTGGTTTGATGAATGCTAAAGAAAAATACAAGCGCGATCAATTCAATTCCGCTGAACAAGCTCAGGCTCCTACGAAGGAGGGACCTGTGAATACTTCCTTAACTACTCCTCTATTCTAACCTTTAGATAAAGGATCTATGGCATGTTTCATAGAAATTCATATATAGTGTGTGTGTTCCATCTAACCCTCACACCACTTGCTTTGGACATATTTGTTTAGGTTTCAAGTCATAAATAAGGATAAGGGAAGGTCTGTAAAAAAGGCAGACATAGCGATAAGGGCAAAAGGGGGATTCTTTTAACTAACGTCATCATGTTGCTTCTTAATAAGCTTACCTACTTTATCTATAATCTCTGGAAATCAAATCCCTCGTTGTATCCTTTGAAAAAGGAGCAGGAGGTTAAACTCATTCAGTCGCAGCTTATAAAAAAGCATGTATAAGTTTGGCCCTATGTTGAGAACCTGGATTCCTAAAACAAAGAAACCTGGGGAATTTCGACCAATTACTCAGCCGAACAAGAGGGATAGACTTGTTTTGGATGGCATGACTAGTATATTAATTGAGTCGCTAGAACCTTCCTTTCTGGATCAATCACACGGCTTCAGAAGAGGAAAAGGAAGTGAGGGTAAAACCTTGGATGAGTTCATTACCTACCTAAGGAAAAGGGTAAACTTACTCAAATATCGCAGACAAAACGATAGATAATGCTAGCGATCTCAAAGTAGCGGGATACAAAATAGGTAAATCCATATTATCAACACAGTACTTACCCATAAGATTTCAAGGGTTGCAAAAGCTGTCAAATTCCCAGGAAAATCACAGGATGGAAAATAGAAAAACACTAATCAGTTTAGCCATGACTCCAATTATTCCAAATACCGAGACTTACATATCCTCTCTTTATTTACACAGGAATAGACAGACATATACACACATAGCTAATACTTATTCTAGAGCGATTCTCCTACAGTAACTCATCATTCGCACTATCAATCTATCAGGCTAGGAAACTATCTCCTATAGCAAATAGCACATAGACATAACAAACAATTTGGCTGCGTAGGATTAACATGACTCTTTCCTAATACATAGAAACTTGAAACAAACTTATTACACTGAAAACGAACTTCTCTTATATCTCGAATAAAAACTTGAGATAGAATCTTTATTAGATATAGAATTAGTTAGAAAGAATTATGTATGAGGTTTCGGTTGATTTACTGATTCCTTGTATTATGAGGTTTCGTTGAATTTCCAGATTCCTTGTTTCATTCTATCTATTGCCGGCAGTCTGAAAAAGGGGCGAGGGCATCTCCTCTTCCGATGGAACGATTGGGGCGAACCATAAAGGAGGCAGGGTGGCAATCTCTTCGATTGGAAATTACTAGGAACTTTATGCGATACCTATCTCACCATTAAGACTGAAGACACTGGGACGAAGTACAACATATCGAGATTTCACGAAATATCTACTCATCTTTGAAGAAGCAGAACCTTAGGCAGGGAATACTCTTTACTTCACTATCCCCTTTGGTGCACAGTACCTTTGGTAAGTTCTAGATATACTCGGGGCTTACTTACTATAGGGATAGTCCTGACCTTAAAGAATAATTAGGATAGATAATCGAACTTATAGATGAATGAAACTGCAGGAAAAGAGACTGAGAGAAAGAACGGTGGTCTATAATGGATGAACACAAAGGAAAACTGCTAATAGAAACAGAAGTTAGGTATTGGAAACGAAGGAATTCAATTAATAATAGGAAATTCATAAGTAAACTTGGCTCGGATGAGTATAGTTATTTATATCGCGACAGCTATAAACAGTTCCTTGTTCCCATTAACAAAACATCCCCTTTTTCTTCTTGTTCTTTGTCATAACGCCTATTCCGGGACGAGTACTACTTTTTTTTACAAAATGAATTTACAAGCAGATGATTTTCCGACCCTGACTACCAATTCCCCGACTACCTCTCTGGCTTATCAATCTAGCAAGCATAGGAAATCCTATTTCGGTAATCTTACCAAACAAGCAACGGATTGAGCAACTAGCGCGAAAGCCGTTGCGCTAACGCGCATCCGTTTTCTTGCTTGGATTCAAAAAGAAAAGGAAGGTTGATTGGAACTGAAAAGAACAAACAGGCAGGCATGCTTTCAATCTGTTGGCTAGAATTTGAGAAATGCACTTGTCAAGAGTACTCTAACAATCGACGTCTCCCATCTTCTCAGGATTAAGCACTTTAGCTATCTATTATGGAAATTGTCCGCTATCCGCACCTTACTCTTACTTTACTATTACGGATTTGGAAGTGGGAAAGCCAACCTGGGCTTTTGAAGATCACTCTTGCCCGTTCCGTTCATAATTGCTTAAAAGGAGAAGTCCAAATAGTGGCTGCGGAAAAGTAAATTCTATCATTTTTCGAAAGTTCGAGAAAGGTCATGCACGAAAAGAAAGAATCAAGGAAAGAACTGACTTTGATACGAAAGAAAGACTGAATCTGACTATCCCAATTCAGGAAGACGGAAATTGCCGGTTGGGTTAGTCCAACCAAGAAAGAAATGGGATTCTTTGGGCTGGGCCGACTTCAGTATTGCTATGGCTATCTCTAAAGATCTATCACTGCACACTTGAGAGATCTCTGTCTCCAGCCAATCAAAGCGTCTATAGCAGCTCCGCCGCTTTCTTTTTATGAAGCGGCTTTGCTTTCTCAATACGAAAGAAAAGGCCTAGCTTGCATACAAGTTTATGCAAATAGCATGACATTGGCTGTTGCTTGCCATATTGGACTGATGCAGCAAACAAAAAGGAAGACTAGTTTCAGCGAAGGCAGGATGTTTTCCAATGTGCCAGTTCCTTCCCAATCGTCACTCCAAAAAGTAGAGTCACCAACACGCCAGTCCCCTACGTAGTGGAGGATAGGCCGTTTCGGAAAGTGACCGATCCTTTTTTTTGCGGTGGAGACAGATTCTCTATGTATTCATAGTCCTGTGTTGCTTCAAGATAGATGGTTGGCTAAGCCATTAGGTTGGATTATTCCCAACTTTCTGCCATCCTTCCTTTCGCTTTGATTAGCTGTTGTCATGCAAAAAGTTGTGAGTGGTTCGAATGGTTCTCGACATGAACCCTAAGGCGTAAGCCCGCTGTTTTGATAGGATAGGATGGTGCTGGAACTGGATTCTTGCAGCGTCAGTAGGCTCAAAGGGAAGGAATGGAAAACAGGACTTGTGATTCTCGGCGGCGATCGAGCTGTCGTCAGCGTTAGAAAGTTTTTATTTCAAGACAGGACAAGAGACGGTCAACCATAAACTCTCGATATGCTTGAGTTGGTATCACAGGTGGTAGATGTCAGAGCCGGCTAGCAACGGGACATAGAGAGAGAAGGATTTTTGATTTCACTCTTCCTGACAAAAAATCATAAGGTTCAAGGCCCAAAGACTATTCATATGAGCAGTCAAAGTCTCTTCAATTGCATCATACCTATCAGCAGGAGAACTCTCGTTCTGTGTCCCACATCTCCCTGATGTCCTCGTCCTCGATCCACCAACTCTTCTGTTCCAATAGAGAACTCCTTCTTTTCATCTTTGACCTGTGACATCTTCCGCTTTGGAAGGATAAGAGCAATCGGCCGATCTTCCGAGACGAGACCCAGAGTTAAAGGCATTCGCTAATTATGCCGTGGCTACAGAAAATAGTTATTTTTATCCAAAGGTACCAAGCTCACGCACAGGCGCATAGGCAATCTTCTTTATTTATATTGCACGAGCAAGCCACCTAATGTAATGAGAACAATGAATGTGCCTCTGAATTACCTTAAAAAAAGAAAAGAATTTGCTTAGCACAGAATTTCTAGCTGGGGTGAAAGAAACCCATGGCCAAACCTGAGATTTCCTTCCCAAGACTTATTTTTTCTTTATTTATAGATCGCCCCGTACGTAGCTCCTTGTTGGATTGACTTGTTCTTACTCTCAATCGCTTGAGTCGGTCTAAGAACAAACCACTAAATGGAGCTTGATTCTCCTTAGCCGCAGGTTGATAAAGACGAAAGTCCACACTCGATCTCTTAATAACTGCATTTTTTCTCAAAGTCCGGATGGGGGATGTTTTCTCTAGCATGCCCCAGGGCCGGGGATAGGAGAACTGTTTTTTTTTTAAGTACGCCGAGGGCACCGCTTGATACCTCAAAAACTTTGAATAGGAACGAACCGCATTCTACATTCTCGGCCTGCTAACAACAATAAGAGGTCTAATAGATAGCCCTAATCCGCTCTAGAAAACCACTTATTATCAAAGCCTAACCTGATTAAAAAAAAGCTTTTTTAGTACGCCCTGTGCCTAGCAGAGACTGGAGATCCTTAGCTATTTACAGCGGGAGATCTTAGTTACTTCTAAATAATGGAAGAACTTCTTTCTATAACTGCAAATATTATGGAACTTCAAGCCAGAAAAGAATGAATTCCTATCCTTTCAGTCGAGCTACTTCTAACCTCCACTTAACAGTAGAGCTACTTTTCGTTCCTCTCCTTGTTAGTCAGTCGAGTTATTTCATTCCAAGGACTGACACTGGAGCTATCTCAGGATTACCTTTTTATGAAATTAGATGCGCTTAAGAATAAGAGTAAGTTGCTCGGGGAGAGGCAGGTGGTAGAGGCGCTGAACTACATTACATGGATGGCGGGAGAAAAAAAAATGTCTGAAGCGGGTCGCTTTCTCTCTTTTCTTTGGTCCAACTTGACTTCTTTCTTTCTCAAGATAAGAGTGAATCAAACCCTCTTTCTTCCACATAGGCGGGATAGGGCTTTGCCGGATATGAATTGTCAGCGCTTCGCCCCAGTGAAAGATGATTATTTCCTCATAGGATGATTGCCCATCCTGAATAATGTGCCCTTCTAACAGAAGATTGTGAACATGAGAGAGCGTAAAGATCTTATGTAAAGGAAAGCATATCTTTAACGGTAGAAGCATTATGAAACCTAAAATTTCCACGGGGATCAGCCTAAGAGTAATTCCTCTGTTTGCTCTTGATGCAAGGAATCGTCTGTGGGGGGTGTGAAAGTGGAAATTTCATAAAAGAAGCAAGATCGTAGCATAGACAGTCTTGCTTACTATCTCCTCCATCTAAGTAAGATGAGGTTGAAGGTAGTAGCCTAAGCGCTAAGAAGCTTAAATCATGCTACTTCAACTATATGCTTAATAGGTCGATAAGCTTTGATTTGAAAAGGGGCTTAAGTCATCGGTTCCAATCCGAATAAGGGCTTTTCTTGTGGTATGGTTTCAATTAGCCTTCGAGTCTTCTATTCCGGCTAAGTCCCCTATTGGTCCAGCCAGTATTCTATTTTTTTCCTAATATCCTTCCTTTGTTGTCAGCCTGAAAGTGGTCTAAATCTGCGCTTTCCACTCCGTAAGCATTTCTTAAGTTAAGGATTCCAATCGGTATATCTCATTCGACTCGGGAATCCCTTTGGCTGTCTGCTAGTCGACCTATGCCCGATCATTCAGTTTGCGATTCAAGTCTCTCTTTAATACGCAATTCTCTTCGATAAGAAGGGTTCTCCTGTGTTCCAGGGTTGATTAAGCGTCTGGTGGAACAGGGATACATTGTGTGAGGCCAAATTGCCTGACGAATTGACGAATATGGCTCAATATAGACTGGTCCAGGTATACCGGTCAGTCTTGAGCCACCAGGATAGCCTTCCACATATCCTGTTTCTCCCTTGAGTGGTAACTCTCTTTTCTAACCTTAGAATCCTGAACCAATTTGCTCCAAAGACTCTGTCATTGAAAGGAGTCCATTCACTCCCTTTTCTTTTCCTCTGTAAATGAAAATCCAAATCACAACATTGTTCGAACGTTTGTCTCGGGGGGCGTTGACCAGAGGCGTAGACATGATCATAAGATTCAAAGCCCCAAGGTAGAAGGTGGAAGACGTTCTCGAGCCCAGGGAAGGATGCCTGAGCCAAAAGTGTCACTAGCCAAAGGGGACCACTTACTTTGGTGTTGAATTTACTTTATATGATTTGACCAAAGGAAAGGAAAGGCATATGAAATTGGAAATGAAACTTCTTAGTCTGCTGCGAATCAAGTGAAGGAGAAGATCTGAGCCCCCTCGTCTTGTCTTGGTTCAGTCCTGCAGATTGCACATGCAAAGAGCTGCGATGCCTATGCTATTTTTTTTCCTATAGAGCTTGGCCCACGCGTCCCACCGCAAAGCTAGCAAGTAGCCTTTTGTTTCTATAGCTTCAACCTATATACCATACTTTTATCCACTTATGAAAAAAAACTCTTATTTGTTCAGTCCTTACTTACTTAGACGAGAAAGAAGATCCTTTTATCCCTCTTCTTTTGACGAGGAGGACGAACCCTTTGTGATTGTCCACGTATTCGGCAGATCCTGAAAGCTATACTTGATCCTCTTACCCTGGGATCCCAGATGAGGGAAGCCTAGGAGAGCCGCCTACTCCAACTATAGTACATACTAGATCTGACTAACAGCCCATCCTACCTCCTCTACCTGTTTTAGAACCAATCTTTTATCTTAGTAGAGTCTTTCAGTGGCATGTTTCAGTCCTCTTTCAACTCGGTTGGTGTCTCCTGTCCCCCGGTTCTTCTCTCGTCTTTCGTACATCTACTTAATTCCATTCTACTTACTTTGGTGTAATGGAAATGAAACGAGCCTAAGAGCAGAGTAAGTAAGGACTTTGCCAGGTTTTAACTCCAAAGTCATTTACGCCCTCCTTTGATTCTTATAGCCTTCGTGTCAAGGAGCGAAGCGAGCAGTCCAATTGCATCAACCAAGCAAACCTTTAATAAGCATCTCTAGCGCAGTCACTTCTCTATAGAAAGAAAAAACCTGCAGTCAAGACTAGTCACATACATACATTAGTTAAACAAGTGATTCGCTGACATTCAATTCAAATAGAAAGAGTAGTCACAGCTGCGACAAGTTCCTCTAAGAGGAAGGAGTTGACTTACTTTCAATTCCTAATACAGCAAGAGCGGATTTTATTAATGTTGCATTTCCAACCCCTATAGGATTTCCCATCTTAACCGAGAATGGGTGCAGCCCACCCCATTCTAAAGTAGCCTGAAATTCGTTCCTCTACAATCCAGAGCAGTCTGAACATGTACCGCGATCTGGACGGACAAAGAATAATGCCGTACACTTGAGTGACCCCCTTTTTGTGACCTCGAGCAAAGCCCAAAACGAGCAGCCTCTAACCGACCATTTTCCAAATCCATCCTGATCGGGTGGAATTTGAACCCTTTCATTCGCGAACCGAGGAAGTGCAGCTCCAATAAGTTTCACAAAAGTCCCGCTCTATTAATAAAGTATTCCGTTCCCGTTGCTAAGGGGCTTTGAACACCTCGGGTGCGCGGTCGGATGGTTCACGGCAATTCAAGGTAGTTTCTACTAATAGCTCAGGGGCCTGTATCGATAAGAGAAATGGCATCATGTCTTCTTCCGTAGCCTGAACTATCCAACTGGACTCCGGCTATGCGGATTGCTTTCTTCATTTCAGTTGGGTAATTCGACCGTCCACCTTCCATACAACTTGAGTTGGCTTTGATCGATTGCTTGGTGTCACGCTATTTACTACTACGGTTAGCTAAATTCGTTTATGACACCGATTCATTTCTAGTTGATCCATTTTGTAAGGTCGTTCAGAAGCAAAGGCCTACTACTCTACTATACTATACAAGTAAGCTGGTCAAGTCAAAAGAAGGTTCCTGACTATCTAGTAAATGAGTGCACGAAGAAAGGGAATGGCATGTTCACAAACTGGTACTTTTCTCCCGGTAGGTATGTTTTACAATAGGCATGTGCCATGAAGCAAGAAAAGGAAACAAACATGTAGATAATGTTCTAACGTGCCGCTATTTACGACGAGTTTCTAATGGATCTAGGAAAGATAAAATGAAAATGCTGCTGTCACCCTACACTGGAGAATAGAAAGGCAAGATAGACTATATGTATGCGGTTGGTGGAGTCCATGTGACACAAAGCCCTACCCTAATAAGACAATATGCGTTATAGTACGGAAATGAACTACTCCTTCACTACACATTCAGAAAAGAAAAGGCAGGGTAAGCAAGCATAGACTTTGAAAGAAAGTCAGTACCCCAACCTACCCGAATTCACTATCTGAGTTCCATTCACAGCTTAGTTACAAGCACGGCTATACGAGTTATTGTCGTTTATCAAGCTAGTGCCGCCGGTTGTCCAACAAAGGGAAAGCTAGCGAACAAGGAGGGAAATGCTAAACAAAAGTGGTGGTTTGGCCGCTAAGAACTTAACTCCTAGGCGATGGAAATATAGAATCTATGTATGGCTCAGCCATCTCTTCTTGAACTTGCTGTGGAACTTCTCTATCTTTGTCATTAAAGGCTATGTATTCCTTTCCCTCATTAGTACTCAAGCACTAGAATCGTCATTTCTCGTTGAATTGAATGGTTCTCCCTCCTGTAGCTCTGTGGGCATTCAAAACAGAGTTTATGCGGTTGGCTATGTCCCTTCTGGAACTGCTGTTTTTAGCAATTTCAAGTTGGGGAAATAGCTCAGTTGGTTAGAGTGCTGGCTCTGGGAATCCACGGATCACGCCACACCCGGACAGTTCGCCCATTGCCAATACGCCAGATGATGGATTCCTTGGTTTTAGTTAGTCGCTGCTCTTTCTATGGCAGTGGTTGATCCTCTCGTCAGAGTACTCAAGGAGTAGCAAGGAGAAGTAAGGAAGTAGGCGCCGAAGTAAAAGCTGAGAAGGTGTGACTCGCATGAGTCAACACTTACGACTCAGGTCTGGTAGAGCAATCTCTAATTTGCATATAATAATTCAATGTTAAGATTGTGGTATTGACCACAGGCAAGGTGCTGGGACCTTTGGGGATACATTAGTGCCATGTTCTTTTGCGGAACGGTCGTATCCTGGTAACCTAGCACCCGTAAGAGCTCTACCTAATCGTCGACATAATGGGTAGAAGGCTGTGCTTATTTCTCGGCAAATAGCTAAGTCGACACCTCGAGGTAGCAACTCAACTCTTCGTAGATCAAAACAAGTGTTCAGTGTCACAATCCCTGTATTAAAGGTTCTGGCAGGCTGCGGGCGGGGGACTGGAAATCCTCTTTTTTGCCCATTGGACTCTAAATCCAAACGGAGTGAGTGGTTCGATTCCACTCTCAGAACGAGACTGAACGAAAGAAAATGCAAGTGAAACGAGACGAGAATCTTCGATTGGGAAGTGCACTTGTCCCGAAAAAACCAGATCTTGAAAAGTGTTCAGTGCATCTCAATCTGAACCTGCGAAACCTTTCTATCTTAGTTCTTCCCACTTTCGCGCTTTCGAACTACTGGTTATGTCATCACCTTTCTTTGATGTTGACTCTGAGTGGTTAGAAGATCAGCAGCTAACCTATTTTCTTTTCTAACTTACCACCTGTATTTCCGGAAACGAAAACCGGAAATGACAATCCTTTCAACTGTCTGTACTAAATTACTTTGTACGAATGCGCATCTCGGCCGTCGGGTAGCTGCTCACCATTTCAAAGTCTATATCTGTGGTTCCAGAAATGGAATTGCTATTCTCGATTCAGACAAGACACTGATTTGTTTACGAAACGCTCTTCATTTTATAGGATCTCTCATTCGTAAAAAAGGCCGTTCCTTCTTTTTAAAGACCAATCAAATTTTTTTATATGAGATAATGGAAGAAATGGCAAGCTGTATCAATGATTCTCAATGGAAGATCGGGGCTTTTTTGACCAATTCTTATGCTAATCCTAAGAAATTCCGTTCAAGAAAGAAGAAGATCAATTTTGGGTTGAACCAACAACCTGATTGTGTGGTTATTCTGAAAGCAGATAGAAAGTCTTCGGTCATACTGGAAGCTGATCGATCACAAATACCTATTATAGCCTTAGTGGATTCTACGATCCCATGGGAATCCTATAAAAGAATCACTTATCCCATCCCAGCGAATGATCCTATACAGTTCGTATATCTATTTCGTCATTCGATCACGAAAACAGCGGATCGGCCAAGAATCAATCCGAGGGTGGATCGGCCGAGAACGGGAGCACGAGCGGGTACCCTGCGGGGCAGTCGATCCTACTCTTCCGCCTCTGGGGAGGACGATACCCCCGATCCCGATTCCCCCCCTGTCCCTGTCGAGGTGGATTCCCCCGATCCCGATTCTCCCCCTGTCCCTGTCGAGGTGGATTCCCCCGATCCCGATTCTCCCCCTGTCCCTGTCGAGGTGGATTCCCCTCAATCAAGGGGGGGCGAGCAAGCCAATTTTATACAAATTGAAAAACGCGGGGGGACCCCCATGGAGGTAGAATCCCCTCCGCTCCAGGATCAAAAAGGGGCGGGAAAAGTAGGAACCTCCGAAGGCCCGCCCGAGGCCGAATCCCGGAAAAGAAAATTCATTGAGTCTGATGGGGATTCAGATTCTGGCGAAGGCCCGCCAGGGAAGAAACCCAGAGATGCTGGTTATGAGGGGGATTCGGAGTCAGGGAGAGAGTCTGATTCTAATTCGTGGGGGGACTTCGACTTTTAATTCCAAATGTGCTCCGTTTTACAAATAACTAGGAAATCTGTGCTACTTCTGGTTGAGAATTCCGTGGGATTTCAAGAATTTCAATTTTTTAGTTACTGAGCTGAGAGAGAAACTAGTTTGAGAACTAGCATCCTATTTTATTTCTTAAGATAGAGGGAGAGGAAGACAGTCTTCAGGGGGAGTGGGGGACGGCTTACAGATGCTATGCTACTAAAGTCAAGATTACTAGGGTTAGGGCAGCTATATCAAAGAATGGTGTTGAATCTAAAGGTAAATAGGGTTAGGGGTGGGCAGGAAGATACCGAAGAATCTAAAGGTAACTATGGAAGATATCAAAGAATGGTGTTGATTATAGAATAGAAAGAGAAGGTAAAGGTGGGCTTTATTGGTATTGGATGATGTAGTTTCTAAATCGCTACGGGCCTGCTTTTGGCAATCAATTCCTTGATATGCCGCATCCTCCGGTAATGGACCTACTCACCTTGCTCAAAGATTGAAGTAGGAAGTGCTCTTTTGGAAAAGACTTTAGAACGAGGTCTCATAGATCAACGTAGGCTTCGCTCCCATCCCTTCTCAAGGGACGCTCCTCCGCCGAAAGCCACGGTTAGGAGGGAATACCACCAGCAATGATGATCGTCTTCCTATTCCTATTTCTATAGCTATTACCACTGAAAAAGATAAGTAAACAAAAGGTGCGTGTGAGGCTATCAACGAAATAGAATGAATTGATCAAAGTCACTTCACTATGTTTGGAAAGGAATCTATCCACAGCAGAAATGGAGAATACAAGTAACCCCAGCCCACCACTACACATCATTACCTATCACCATGATTCATCAACTGTCTGAGACAGAATATAAGAGTCTTTCCATTCTTCAACCTACTAACCCTTCCACTCTCCCACTAATACATTCAAGCACGATGTTATCACCAACGATTGGTAATACTTCAATCGAGATAGTACTCGAGAGTAGCTATACCCTTTGTTGCTCTGTGTCCTCATTAATAACCCTATGAATTCAGCACGCACCTGGTCAATAAAATAAGGGTTTAAAAGGTGTTTCTTTATCGATAAACCCTGTCTTCTCGGGGAAGACTGTCTTTCTCTGGTGAAAGCCTTGTCTTATTGATCTATTCTTTTCTCAGCCTATGCTACAACCCTTACTACATTATATTTGATTCAAGGAGTAAGGGATTCCACTGCCAAGCTTCAACTGCAGGATACCCTCTAACAGAACTTCGTCCCTGCCGTGCACCGGTTCTACTACTATACAACTAGAGAATTGATTGAAATCGTACGTCTATCGCTATCCCGTGCCTTTGAATTGCTTTCGAGGAACTACATCCGATGCTTGGCTCCGCCAGCTGAGGCCATCCTTTCCATTCTAGCTAGGATATCAAGGAACCCTATCTTCTTTTCCGTTAAGGGAGTAGAAATTTTTATTAATCCTCTTTTTATCGAGTGAGAGAGAGACTGTCCTTGGGGAGGACAGGCTTTCGAGGAACGGAAGTAAGTCAGTCATGATTTCCCTTGCTTCGCACCTCGTCATAGCCCTGAAAAGCTCACCCGGAGTTCTAGTTAGAGAATGGGGCTGTTTGAATAGAATCCAAGGAAATCATAATAGAAGTCGGATAAATAAGTCGTAAGGGAAGTTTATGTTAAGGTCGGTATTGTGACTGAGGTAAATATCCGTTTGTGGAGAGATCACGTTGACACTATGCAATGCTAAAGAATGGAGAGGTATCAGACCAAGAAGAGGTTTGTACTTGACTGACCCCGGCTCTCTACTAAAGTCTCAAGCGATATAACACTAAAAGTGGAGTAAATGTTATAATCTCACCGAGACATCAATCCCTCATCCTACTCTCTCTGTCACTCGGTTACTCAGTTCTGTTAGCTACTAACGTGTCTATACTATGCCCTCATCATGGAATTCTTAACATCGGATAGACCTTTCTAGTAGAAGTTGGAAAAAGGCACCAGTTTGTTCTTCAAATGAACAATATGAAAGATGGGGGATCAAACCCTTACCACTGATCTAATTATTAATATGAAAGATGGGGGATCAAAGAACATTTAAGTTTGAAGTGAAAACAAAACAATAACTAAAAAAATTTACTGAGGAACTATCTAATACAACTATTACTTTCGAGGACAAGAAGGATGCTCTATATCTTTTTCCAATCCTGGCAAAGGGAAAGCCAGTAGAGTATGCCTTGGTTTATTCAATAGAGCTTTCCTTCTCTAAACTATTCTTTATCCGCTACCTGTGTCATTCATACTTGAGCTACAGCCTTTTGAAACCCTTTTCACTTACTTTGACAAGCAAAGGCTACTTCGGACAATATAGACAAGATCAGACACCTTTTAGCTATGTTTCTTTAGAGGAAAGAACCAATAGTCGGGTCGGAGCCCTCCTGCCTTTAACTACTAGAGCTGGAGTTAGACTACTCTACTAATCCCAAACCCCTAACTTAAGAGGAGGAATGGTATACCCATACTTTTATTGAACTGATAGACTTGTATTTTATGTTGGAAAAGAGTTCCATCTCAGAAATTAAGGGAAAGCAAAATCTCATATTATGGTGATCGAGATCACCTGCTGGGAATCCAGGTTCCCCACTTTTCGCTCTACTCGAGCAAGCAATAAATAGTAATGATTTACGATTCGAGGAATGAATGTTTTCGGGTTAGCCACCCTATCAGACAGTATGTCGGGCGTGTCACCATTTAACAGTTCAAAACCCAACAAATCGGGTTCGGTTCCTTAATTGACTTGATGCTTAGAGGAGTTGTTCCCGGTACTACTAGGTTATAATAGCTTAACCGACCCAGGAGACGACGTAAAGACTATAGAGATAAGAGGTAGAAGGAAATTACTATAGGGTACAGTCTCTAGTAGTACCTGCCATAGACTTCATATCATCAGTAAGGATCGACTTGGTTCTGTTCTTCCTCGAGAACAAAAAGCTATACGAGGAGAGCCTTGTTTACTGATATGTTACTCAAAGACCAGAGGTGATGGCCTCTGAATTGCAGGGTATGGAAAGTGGGTGTTAATCAACAAGATTATCTACATTTGCGGAAACCACTACTGGAATAAAGTTAGATCTTTATTTCAAGGAAAAGTTTCAGGGTTTAGCCACCACTCAGACAGTAGTTAAAAAAAAAACTAACTCTAGGCGAAAGTGCACGGAGGATCTTTGATTCCTCCTACCTTATGAGCCCTTACGAAATGCCATTTTGAATGATGGACAAATCATGGGTGTCGGCGGTCTAGTCAGAGCATTTTGGAGCGCCTGAGCGGGCAAAGTAGGTTGACCCGTCCCGAGGGGGAGGGAACAAACGGGCAATTGAACACCATAGGGCACAAACGAATCGCCAGTAACGACCTGTATATATCAGGCAAGAGGTGCTACTCCGACCCGGAATCCTGCGTGATGGTTGGTCACCTTACCAATAATCTTCTTAATGTTGGAGAAAATGAGGATCATTGACTTAAATTGGAATTGATACCTAGACTACTTGGTTCTAGCTTGCCACCCCAGAAGGCAACGTATAAAAAAGTATAGACTATAGGTAACACTGTAGGGTACAGCCTTGGGTAGTCTTAGGGTTTTCCAAGATATGATCGGGTTATTTATTCGAATTGGAAATAGCTAGACGAATAAGTAGACTTTAAAAGGACGAATAAAGTAGGCCTTCTAACTCAAAGTACTCTAGCTTAAGGAAAGACATGCAACATTGGTGATCAACGTATGGAATTTCCGCTATTCCGTTCCGGGAAAACACTTAGTTTGGCTCGAGTGAAAAAATAAAAAGACTATTGTCGTCCGTCATTTCACGCCCTATTGACATTATGACTAAGAATAGGGTTGCCCATTCCTGCCATGGTCCATGGGATCTTCGAGTTGCGAGTTAGCTTAGAGTTAGTTTAAGAATCACAGGGGAAGGCAAAGGTAGATAATCTGGTTCCACCTCTTTACTAGAGAGCCATAAGCAAGATTTCTATAACTGACCGTTAAGATAACAGGCATAACCAGAAGTATAGAACCTTCCTTTTACAAGAAGGAGGGACTTGTGATTGGTTTTCTACAGGGAAGAGAGATAAAGGCAGGCGACAAGAAGGCGGTCACTTGCTGTGAGTAAATAGGGGCCAATGGCTCTTCCTTAAGGACGAGGTTGAATCTCCAATCCTAAGAAGACCTATTACTTGCCGCAGCTCCTAGTACTACCGGGAGGGTACTTGGCCGGGGTGCCGTATGGGCCCTTAACAGTGAAACCCTAGCACTGTGGCAAAGGAGCATGCCAAACCGACACGACGCTGGCTCCATACCGGATAGAATATAGGTATGGAATTTTTCAAAACTTTCTACTTTAGCTTGGGACAAAAACCCTAAGTCTAAAGTTGTAAGTGCTTCTTTTCTTTGAAGAAAAGATTTACTTATTTCCTGAATATAATGAGCGGGTCCTAAAGGAATGGGGATAAGATGAGGGTAAAATAAGGAGTTTAAAAGTAGGTTTAGCGATCCAAAACAAAAAATCGCTAAATTTCTTTTTTGACTGTGTAGAGGGGGCATGGTTTCCCCCCCCTCTGGGGGGTTCGGCCTATAGCCTCTCCCCCCGTACTCCCCCCCTTCCTTGGGCTAGACCTGGCATATCTTCTACAGCTAGAACCTTGCTTGCTTTGCTTGCTTGGTTTATGCTACTGACGATAACGCTCTACGCTAGCCCTCCGGGGGTTCCTGTTCCCTCAGCCCTTTAGCCCGAATCGCTATAAAAAGATTTATCACCTGAAATCGTCCTGTTCGATGAATAAACCTGTCGGCCGGGGGATCTAAGTGCTAACTCTGATAAATCCTCAAATTCAGGTAAAAACTTTTGATAAATTTCATTTCATACCATGCGGGAGGTGAAGTAGAGAAAAGGAAGGCCCTCGCCCATACAAGCGATGGAATAGAAAGGAAAAGTAGTGAAATGAAAAGAAAAGTAGTGAAATAGCTCAGTTAGCTCTGTTCGAGGTAGGGAGGAAAAGAGTAGGGAAGGGAATACTTATTTATTTCTTTTGTTGAAATCGTGTAGTCTAGGTGTTAAAGAGAGAACCGCGAGGAGCCAAAAGGGAATTCTTTTGTGGAAATGAAAGATTAGGCAGCTTTCTCTTAACTGGTGCCTCAGTAGATGCATGATATTCTGAACAGTTACCTAGAGGATGATTGGATAGCTGGGTTGAAGAAGAAATGCAAGGAATCAAATGCAACAGACAGCAAGCTTTCATGGCAGCAAGGTATCATTAGATACAAGAATAGGATTAGTGTGGGAAGTCATGGCAACTGGAGGCGAGCCTTGCTAAGATAGGTTCATGATTAAGCCCAGGCACTCTGGCATTAGAGCTACTTACAAAGGACTTCAAAGCATTTAGGACTGGCCTGGAAAAAAGGATGTGAACTCATACACTGCCTCATGTGAGAACTGTCAAATGAATAAGCCTGAGCATGTTTCCTATCCTGGACTGCTTCACATCTTCCCATTCCTTCTGGAGCTTGGCAAGGTATCTCTATGGATTTTCTTGCGGGTTTGCCCAAATCTGAGGTGTTGGAATTAATAATGGTGGTGGCTGACCGACTGACTAAGTACAGTCATTTCTAACCACTCTCTCAGCTCTGCCCAATCTGTGGAACAAGTGTGTTTTGACCTGCTTTCCCACTAAAAAAGTGTGCTCAATCCGTTGCTTGTTTGTTGGAACGAATAGCTGAAAGAAATCTAGTACCATATCCAACGAATGTGGAACGAGGAAGTGTAGCTGACAAAAGAGTAGACCGAACCAGCTTTTCCAGCTATTTACACGAGCGAGTCAACGAATGTTGTTAGTTAGTAGTAATAGTACCTTAAGAAAGACTGTGAAAAGAACGAGATCTAGAAAGAATTCTACTAGCTGCCCCGCTTTCGCTACTCTTAAACGTTTGCATGTGGACCAGAGAATGGAGATGAGGATTTAGCCATAACTTGACAGCTTCTTTAGAATTATTGAACAGAACTCGATCACCCGAGGAAAGCGAATAGAGCTAGTTGCCAAGGTAGCTGGGTTACGAGATATCCCACCGCCTGTGAAGAATAGGAAGAGCCATGCATGCCCCTTTCTTGGCCACTTCACCGGGCGCTTATGAGCCGATTTCACTAGCTTTAAAGAGTTTTTTTGGCACAAACAACGAAATAGTCCTTTTCTTTTGGATTGAGCATTTTAGGAAGATTCAATAAGCTTTTTTTCAACTATTCAGTCATATCTTTTGATAGGAAGTTCTAAATCGGGGGATATACAGTAAGACTCAAAGGATCCAAATTCGTCTTTATTTTTAGAATTCCTACAGCAACGTTATACTTTTTTTTTTACGATCTTCCATACGAATCCGGTGCGGGTAAGAGTGCTTACTTAAAGCTTAGTAAGGTTATTTCAATCTCTTTATTTAGCATCCAGAGAAGTAATGTTCTTCGAGTTGTAAAGTAACTTTTTCATCTAAAATACCTAGTATAGATTAAAGATATAGCAGCCTCCCTATAATTATTATTTTTTTTAAAGTATCACACTCTCGTTGATTCAGACCATACGCCGGCTCCATAGTTCAAGTAGTTACCAGTAGTTCTCTCGGGCACAAATAATGCACTTACAGACTAATGAAATAGAAAGGAGAAGAGGGGTCTGGGTATGGGGATTGCTTGGTCCTATGCTAGCTGAGACAGGTAAGCGGCGCTATTTCAAGCTTTGGATAGATGAGTGATGAGTCAGTCTGGTTCGAGAAGATCCGTCATTGTGTAATAGGTTATCTTTAGGAAAAAGAACTAGACATATATGTTTCAGCCAGCTCTGACCTAGCCCAAATGGAGCTACTTACTCGTTGATTGGAAATCCAATCTTCAAAATTAAGACCAGGCGGTATGGTATGGATGGGAGTCTAGCACAGTGGTAGAGCGGTAGCGGGACCGAAGCATGAGCCTTCTAAAAGCTAGGATTCGAAGTCAAATGTTCAAGAAAAGACGGACCTGAGAGTGCGCTCTATGCGGCAGAGAATGACCATGTTGAGGAAGAACTGAGCGAAAAGACCATAAGGCCCATTCTCAACGTCCATCCTACTATGATCACATCGACGTCATATTTCGAATCCTTCTTTGCTTGTGGGAGCATTTGCGAATGGAGGAAGGAAGCCTGGCTGGCGGTGTCTGAAAATAGCAATTGAGATCAAAGCCATCGCTGCATAAACAAATAAACCAAGACTCGATCCCTAGTTGATTTTGAGAAAAGCCAGTACAGTACCTAGCCTGTACTTCAATGCATACTGGGACTGGCCTAGGCGATCTCCGACGCCTGCCACTGGATGGAGCCGTGCATGTAATACAAATTAACATTGTACAGGCGCCAGACTAATAGAAATATTCCATTTCCATTTAGAATACAATGATATACCCTTGAATTTGCTTGGAGAAACAGTAGGCCGGTAGCAATCTTGCACAAGAGATTGATACGATTATGCAAGGAGACAGTGACAAGCATATTCATGCTGGGATGGAACAAGAATTGAGTTCAGATAAGCCGACTTTGCAAAAGAAGACTGGCCAATGAAAATCCACCCCTCATCATGGTAAGGCATGAGGCCGCCATGAATAAACTGCGGCACCTCCATCGATTCAACAACTTGAACAAACTCCTACTCGATGCTCTAAATAAGTCAGGTCCCAATTAAGGTACCTAGGGACCAAGTGGTTACCAACAAGGACTCTCTCTGGAAAAGTATGCTCGTAGTTCCAGACCTGCAATCAGTTGCAATACAAATCATGTTCCATAAAAAATAATAGAAATGAATGAAACATTTATATATACATATGTACTTATGATATATAAAATCACCATCAGTGCAAAAGGGCATCCAGAAATGCTTGGGCAGCCACTCTTCCCAGTAGTTGTCTGGTTTTGGACTGTTTGGGCCATCTCTTGCAAATTTTTTCTGGTGAGTATGTGCACCGCTGGACCCCAAGCATACTGCTAAAGCTCGTCAAGGTTTTAAACATAGTCCCAGAGAAACATAGGCCAACACGAATCATCACGAGTTCAAATCCTTTCTGCAAAGCCTTGATCCCGGCTTTCCTAAAATTATTATAATACCTTGTTTGTCCACTTAAGCCGTGGGTGGTACCTCTGCTTCTAAGCGCTCGGTATGATCGGCATTGGAAAAGAAGTTTCTTTTTTAGAACATCTACTTTATTTTCATGTTCAGTTTCTGAAAACCAATGAGAAAATGTAGGTTGCTCTAACCCCTACCGTTTGTTGGGCAGGGTAGCTCCTTTGAGGCGTCAGTAGTCATTGCTTTCTGTGGATCCTCTAAACGTTAGTAGAATAGTTCTCCTTGACACACCGATATCCCAAAGATCTATAAAGTGGATCGTAAAGGGAGCTATTTAGGCGAAGGACAACCAATATATATTATCACTCCTTTCACTTGCAGGAGTACATCTTGGATCTTTAAATTATGTTATGGTCGGAGTCCCACTCATGGTGATTTGGTTGAATTGGAAGAAGCTGTTCCTTTCCCCGAGAAACTTAACTACTTATTCTTTCTCGAAACCACTGAAGTTTTTTAAAAACCTGAGAGTTTCTAAAACGAACTCCGGCCCGTAGGCAATTAAAGAATCCTGAACTTCATTCTCGGAATCGGAGATTTTGGTATAAGATCTAGCTCCGCCCTACGCCTTACACTCCATCGGAGGATGTGCTAATTTGAGCCGACCTAAACGAGACCCCCTGACTCATTTCAAAGAAGAACTTGTAGCGGGACGGTATCCTTTAAGCAGTCCCAATCGTTATTTTATTCCATGTTCGTGCTGCTACTTTCTTTCAGCTTAATGAGCGGTGGAGTGACTATTTTAAGGTAGTCTTTGATGCTGCATATTATCTATAAAATATTTTTACTCGGGAAATGAAATGCTTGTTATCAGGATTCTTTATCACAAACTAGCCGCACAACAATGGCTAAGGAAAGAAGTAAAGAGTATGCTACGTGGAACTTCATCCTTGATTTCGATCATCCGAAACGACATAGGCAATCCGGAACTCTAAAGTCTGACCTGTCTCACCAAAAAATGAGGATTGAATTTCTTTCCATCAGTCAGGTATGGGCAATTAGGATTGCAGGTTCTTTTCTAGGTCAACACCTATCCCCTTATCCCTAAAGTTTGACTTAATATTGCTGCATAACCTTTTTCCAGGTGCAAGAACAAGACCAGCTGAATGCGAGATTGCAAAAAATGACTCGATAGAATGCTAATTGAGGCCTATCCTTCCCGAAAGCGTCGGCTAGTTCTATTCTATTCTAACTTGACTGACTTCCTCTAAAAGAAGAGTTAACACGGTCGAAGCTCAAACCCTTTCTGCTTTGACCGCTTGTATCTCCATGGTTTTCCAATGCGGATAAACAACTATCGCTTGAGGTAAAAGAGAATGCCATAACTTCACCATTAGGTAGGTCCCAAGACCCTTTACTTTTGTGTCTCTTCACAGAAGACCCCTATCGCTTCTTCTTTGATCAATAAGCACTGGACTTTCCGCCTTGATCGTAGTAGTATGCTGAAGCAGCTCAAGATAAAACCCCTGTTTAGCCATGGTCAGATTTCGGTAGACTAACTTGGACACGGGATTAGGAAATTCCACCCTTTTCCACCGGCTCCAGGACAAGAGGGTACCGAGGAGTATCGGCGACCCTGCACGATAATAGAACCAATAGTTTTGCTTATTTGAATTCTTCCATTATCTATCAAAATAGGAAATCGAAATAGATATGCGAAGTGGTGCCCTTGCTTCTGGATTCAAATCCATAGGGATAGGCAGGAGAGGAGCGAAAAGATAGATACGTTAATGTTTCCAGCCACTCTCGAGTATAGCACAGGGGTGAGTTATGTATAGGGATGATCCACTCGTCGTAAGATCCTGATGTGCCATCACATCCCTTGATGAGTAGATCATTCGTGTCTTACTGCTCAAAGGTAAGTAAGAACCTCTTGATATCGGGAAGTGCAAATAAAAAAAATAATAGGTCAGTCTTGCTGTCTCAAATAGGGATTGAGTGCCTGTGGAGAAGAGATGGGTTGGATTGATTGAGGAAAGAATAGGAAAAGAAGGAAGAAGGATAGCATATTAACCGTGCTCTGCGAAATTCGGTGGAAGTCAGCTGGAATCGTACCCAGCAAGGTTCTATTAATTGGTAAACAACTTAGTAGCCAACCCGTGATTATAGGCAAGCCCTGCTCTTGTATATCGATAAAGAAAGGGAGAGTTTACTGACGGCACATTTGCGTCCAGCGGAATCGATCATCGTTCCCCCACGACCAAGATCCAATTCAATATCTTATAATAGGAAGAATGTCTTGATCCGGAAATTCTCGTATATCTATATTTGTGTTGATCAGGAATCGAGATTGGAATCCCTTGCTCAGCCTAATCGTGAATAGTATATGCCTCATCCCGCTACCCAGATCTCTACCGTGTTATTGATCGAAAGCTATGGATACTTATTTCTTTTCTTGAAAAGCTAGTTTGAATTCGTTGATCTCCCGATACCGGTGTATGCCCTATTTCACTGGCCAGCGAGCTTGTGTATTACTTTTCAAATGAAGGGCCGCGTATCTCTTTTATTTACATCTGTTGATGTCTCGAACTGCTTAGCGGTTAGTTAAGGATAGCCATGCTATTGTCCATTCCGTCTAGCCGCTATTGTCCAATTATAGTACTGTGTCAGTTAGGACTGGCCCGCCCTGGTCGCTTCCTCGAGAGTGAGAGAAGGATGTCCTAGAGAGGGGGACTATTTCTTCCGATAAGTGCAAGATAGGGAATAACCTATTGATATCGCTGAGTCAATATATAAAATAGCCTTATATAATATAAGTTAAATACTTCTTATTCTGTTTATGACTCCCTATATTCCTCTCCTGCATAAGTTGATAGATTTTCCGTGGAGTAGCTTTGGATCTTAAAGTACCTCCTTGATAGAATGGAGTCTCCATTAATCAATTTTGTAAACGAACTGTACACAAGAAGGGTAGAGGCTAAGGAGAAAGGGTATAAATAGGGCTATAAGTAGGCCGTTTGCTATTGCAATAAGGGCTGCTCGCCTTTCCTTTTGACGGCTTGGCTTGGCTTCCTATCGCTCCTATGTAGTGGTCGGCCTTAAAAGGAGTCTTCCTACCATACCATCATGCATGCCTATGTTATAGTGCGTTAAGCTTCGCCAGAAGCAAGCAAGATGATGAAGCGAAGCTTCGTAGACAAGGCTCGTTCCGTGCTTGACTTACGAGCTCGTGCAGTAAGGCCTCCTCGCCCTACTTCAATAAGGGCTTATGCACTCCACTCGTAAACGAGCGTTAGAGCTTTTTGAGCGAGCGAGCGAAGCCTTCCTGGAGCTTCCCCCTTCCCTCACCCGAGAATTGCATTTCCGCTTCAGCTTCCCCGGTTTAGTTGGTTTGGAGGATTAATTGATTGGATACCCAATCCGCATAATCTTTCAAAGTCACTGCTTCTACGACGATAGGCGTAAAGGCATGATTAGTTCCACAAATCTCACTGCACTGACCATAGTAAACTCCTTCTCGTTGTACCGAGATGGAGGTAAGATTTGAACGACCAGGTACAGCATCACATTTGACACCTGAGGAAGGTACAGCCCAACTATGAGGTACATCAGCGGGTGTTACAATCATACGTAGATGAGTTTTGGCTGGTACAACCACTCTATTGTCAACTTCTAATAAACGTGATTGACCCAATTCTGGATCATCTTCTGGAATCATATAACTGTCAAAAGTGAGTGACTGTTCATCGGAACTGTTATAGTCCGAATACTCATAAGGTTGGGTCGACGCCCGCCTCCCCCCAAACTTGACTTGCAAGTTTCCCCGCAAAAAGCTCTCCACGCCTACTCTTATTTATAAAGAGCGCTATTCTTCTTTAGTTAGGTAGTTCTCCCCCCTCTATGAGACCGTAAGACCCCGGTGGAATCGAAGGCCCGCTTACTAATAGGCAAGAGGGGACCCTTTCTCGCCCAGCCCTACCTACATCAGTGAAGCTGGAACCGAGGAAGACAATGTTCAACACACATGAGACAAAATGAAGGTATGGGACGGCCAGTTCACCACGGAAAGCGAATTCGATCCTTTAGTAGTCTTCTTAGTTCTAAAAATGCGCAGTGGAAAGGGATGCTAGTCGGCTTTGGCGAAGTTGTAGGCCCCAATAAATCAGATCAAGAGTGATTCCTCATCTATCCTGTCAGGGGCCAAGTCGAAGGGTCGAGTATAGATTCCCTATGCTCATGTGAACGGCCGGCCCGTAGATCTAAAAGGATCCTCCATAGGCCTGACCGGAAAGTATGTTTGTCCACGAAAAAAAAACTCGTTCATGAGACCTCGAATTCCCACGTTCCAGCCTGCATTATGCCTGCAGGTCCCACCCCCTCTTGAGTTGAGTCACCCTTATCTAAAAAAAAGGACGGAGTCTATCTAGATCATAGGATCACTGTATTCAGAGGTCAATTCTCTTTCTTTGACCTCCCACCGTTCACGGCATCCCTTGCTTCTCGCAAGAACGGCTCCTCGGTGGAGGAGTAGAAGCGCTGGTCCCCTTCGGTCAAGTGCTTGTGCGTGCTCTTACCTACCGTAGGACCTCCGTCCCCGAAGCGAAGAAGGAGGAGCAGGAACAACAGGTTGTCCTCTCTTGGCCCAGTAGTTCCGCAACTACTACCGTGGTTGGTTGCCAACGGGGATCCCCCATTCCGAAAGGTAACGGGGCCGGCCCTTAGGTCCAAAGTTGTATGCCACTGCTGTGGTGCCGATAGATTCACTACTGAAGCCCCGTTATCGGACATTGCAGGCTTAGCATCTATTTTTCGTATATCGCTCCACCACACCGAGAAGAGGTATGTGTACCTCCAGCAATAACAAGAATGGAACCATAGGCTCCTATGCTGGGAGCATTTCGGGGTATAGGTCTAACCACCTCAACTCCCCGTTTCTGGCATGCTATAGTTCTTTTAGTCTCTCGACGACGGGAATGGGAGATGACCGGTAAGCCAAATGCTTCGCGAACCACCGGTACATTTCGTTGCACTTAAATCACCCTCGTTAAGAGGCGCACTCCGATACCATTGATGTCCAATAGCTTTGATAGTAATGGCTGGATCTACTAATACCCCGTCCATTGAGTATAACAGAGCAAACGATGGTATAGCAATGAACAATAGAATGACACTAGGAAAAATGGTCCGAATAATTTCGATAGTAGTTCCATGAACAATCCTTTGCGGGATTGGATTCGTTTGCTCGTTGAAATGCCATAAAGCGCGAACCAACATCCGTGATACGAAAACCAAAATAAGAATGAGGAAGAAAAAGATATCGTGATGTAAGTCAATGATTCCTTGCATCATAGGTGTTGCTGCGTCTTGAGATCCTAATTGCCATGGTTCCGCAGCATCACAAAGAGCGATTGTGAGGAATTGACATTCTAATGAACGAAGAATCATTGGAATTTCCCATCTTTATCAGCTCTGCTCCCGAACCGAAAAGAGAAAGGAGACTGATCTTGACGTCGGCGTTGGTTTTTCCAACGAAAAACAAGAACATTCGAACACGAACTTCCATGACAAAACAAAATGCTAGTTGCCTTCTAACGCATACACTTCCGCGTTTGTCCCATCGACGAAGGCCAATGAGATTACTATACTATACGCGTTTTCTGAGGAGCAACATGATACTTTCTTTTCCTCTATCATTACTGAAGTTTTTAGCTTCAAAATGGAATCTGAGGAAGGGAATAGCTCTTGTTCATTAGCTCTTGTAAGAAAGAGTGGAAACCACATAGCAATAAACATCTCCTTACTAGGCGGTCTAGTTCACACAGACAGTGCTTACTTAAGATGGATCAATTGACCTGTCTTGGTTTTCTAACAATTGCTTACTCCGCAGCTTTCAATTTGTGAGCCAGGTATATTACATTTGTATGTATTTGCAAAATGCCTATGTCTCTAATTTCTGCTTCTTAGGTTGCTGGCGTTGGCCCCAACTGAGTCGGCTCCATACATCCAACAGATGAATGGCTAACTCATACCCCCCCGGCAAGGAATGGCTCGCTCTTTCCTAAAGCTGAGGGGATGAGCCATTCCTCTCAAAAGGGGGGCTCGCTCCTTCCTTCCTACCAATTGGTCGGCTCGTTCATCTACTCGCTGGATTGGAGACCTATTGTTTGGAGGGTTTTTTTTAGTATACACGTACGTCTTTGCTTTCCTTTTTAATGCTGCCGGTGATTCAGCCACAGTAAGAGCCGCTACCCTCATCTCTGTTATTATTATAACAAATAAAAACTAAGTCTTTGAACGTAGAGCAGAAGGGGTTATTAACGCTGCTAATAAAACAGCCGAAAAGACATCGAGTTTCTAATCGCTGAGTTGATGTGAAATGATCAGTGATCAGACCTGGACGACTAAACAAAGCCGGTTTAATAGAGCACTAACAGGGCGGCAGACCTATTTATAGAAAAAGATATAGTTTCTATTTGCCCAGGGAGCAACAAGAAAGGTCACGGGTAAAGCACTCTAAGGTTCCAATTTGGATTGTCTGGTAGGGATATTGGCTACGAGACCCACTATGAAAGTCTGGATACCAGGAAAACGAGCGAAATTGCTGACTCGCTCCGCTCGCTCCTAGGAAGCTTCAAAAGTTTTTATTACAGGGCAGGGCAGGGTCTAAGAACAGCAAATGGGAAGTTCTCCTCACACTCACTCCTCTCATTTATACCCTTATTCATCCCACGTCGGCTACCATCTATCTTAAAAGCTACTACTGCTGTGACACTCATTTAATAATTAATTTTAAAACTAGGTAGGCAATTTACGCACTTTTCAATGAAGAGTGGATGATCTGCCAGCTCTCGCAGAAAGATGTCAAAGTTCTTGTGAACCCCCAATTCTGCAGTGGAATGAGATAAAGCAGCCCAAAGGTCCACCGGGATTTCATCTAAACTCCGTGCCGTGGTGCACATTAGCAGCATACATTCCGCTTCGAAAGAGCCTTATACATAGACGGAAAAAAGAGGAAGAGGGAGATTTGGTCTTGTTGTCTGTTGTTCTTTTCTCTATAAGGATAGAGAAAGTGTTGGGTGACTTTCCCATACGATAAAAAAAGTTTTTCAAACAGGTCAATCAAGTCCTAGGTAGAGGTTTTCCCCGAGTCTACATACTGTCTTTTGAGTTGCTTTTTATCGAGGGAAAGAGGGGGCCTAACTAAAATAAATACGGGATTTTCTCCCTTACTTTTTTACTGAGCCAAACGGACGGAGTTAAGACTTCGACTAGCTAGCTTTGAACAATAGACTCTAGCCCCACCAGGTAATCTGGGGCTTTAAAGGGCGACCCGCTTACCGCTTAACTTTACTGAAATGAGGTAGCTAGAGAAAATCCATGAAATGGGTGTGTGTGGAATTAAGATGTGCGCGCACTTCTTCTCAAAAGAACTGCTAGGCAGGCGGACCATCCAGGTCAAAAGAACTACTAGGCAGGCCATCCAGGTAGGCGGGTAATTCTCTCTGTATGGCTGGAAATGCATGCTCTCACTTCGAGTTTCAATTCAATCTTATCGCAAACGCATTACCATTACTATGCTATATCTAGGAAAAGCGGCAATACAAAGCCAAGATCTTACTTACTAATAAGTTAATTAAGGCTAATCCGTCCGCAGTTTTCAACTGGTAAAGCTTTCCCTGTCTCTTCAGGAATACAAGACAAATAAAAGAAAAAGTAAATGCAAGACAACCAGAAAGGAATTCCTATGTATGAGTTAGTTCGATTCAATACTCGGACTGGTATATAAGTGCTCATCACTACTCGACTCAATCTACTATAGGTAGGTAGAGAGTAATTCTCCGAAAGAACTACTAGTAAAATATGTAGGTAGGGCTTGGGCAAGTAAGTAAAGTAGGCATGAGTTATCTTTTCCTACGGCCTACCGAGTCAATCTATTCGGACAAGTAAATAAGTCTGGGCATTCCTTCACTTCACTTCAGGTAATTCGATAAGTAACTACGTTCATTCAATGCTAGGGCTCTCCACTTTTTGTGAAATTACACAGGGGAAAAATGCTCTCTATCTATTCCAATATAGACTTGTTTGTGGACCTACCTTCTTTTAGTTAGCAAGTTCGTAAGGCAATACAAATCCAAAAAGCTAGGAATTGAACCAACCCACTTGATATTCTCGTAAAGAGAGAGAGAGTGTTGTTTTCAGTTAGTGTTTTCTTTACTTATATTCTTCTCAATGAATAAGAGTCAAAAAGCCAGGTAATTCAGTCAGTCAAGGAAGAGAGATTAGTGTCAATGGTAAATTGAATATTGAAAGAGGCTGTCTATCTTCCATTAGTAATCCTGTCATTACAAATCTCATTGTCTACATCTTTCTTCCCGTGATTGATCTATAGGAGTATAGTAAGAAGCATACTGTGCTCAAACTCAGAGAGAATGAACCTGCCGTTAGTAGTAAGTAGATTCTTTCCCGGCTATCCATCCTCCCCCTAACATCCCCTCTGTCTCACTTCCTTCAGAGGGGAAAGCTGAGCTAGAGGTTTCACCGATAGCACTTCCTGCTCGGTAGGCATCTCCTGCTCCTCTTGGTTGACCACCATGGTCTGCAGCTCCTGCCTTTCTTTACCCTTCCGCTTTTCCTTTTTTTTTATAATTTAGTTAACATAAAATCGTCTCCACAAAGCACAGTGGAAGTCAACTTCTCTACATTTTATATTCCTGCCCACCTCCGCTTTAATTAAGTCTCTCAAAAACAGATCTGATTGTAGCTTTTCTTGTGAAAGAAAGAGAGAAGCGTAACTCAAACTATGCCCTAGTGCTTGACTGAACAACTGACTTCACTTAAAACTACTCCTGCCCAGAAAACTTCCTTACCCGATAGATAAAAAGGCGAGTTGACTTACCGCTGTCCCTGTGCTGAAACGAAAAAGTCCTGCCCAACTGCTTAACTCTGAACGAGAACAATTCCAGTTTCTTCAATTGCAGCTGGTGTTAAGGTTTCAGTATGGAAGGACGCGTTCCTAGGAACAAAGCTGAAGTCAGAAGTTTGCCTAGTATATATAGTATGAAAGAAAGAGGTGATAAGACTTAAGAGCAATTAGGCCTAACTCCAGAATATCCTGCTGAAAGAATATCCTGAACCAACTGTTGACTTATCCTCCCCTGCTTCAACTGCAACTTAACTCAAACCATGGCCTACTGCAACTGCAACTTGAACTGAAGTTCACAAAGCTTCTGCTCCTACTAAGGACGCTGCTGAACCGATAGGATTTGCCGAGCGAGCACTACCATAACTTATGGTATCTGACCTGTGTTAAGCATTAGCCAACCAGGGAAAGAAACTAAGCGACTACCTGCGCTGTCACACGGCTCCATTTATCGAAGAAAGGGATCAGACTGCTGCCATTAAGGCAATGAAATTGACGAGGAAGAGTAAGGAGTTTGGCAGCGCCGATGCAGAGGAACGGAGGGAAGCTGCCGCCGCAGCACGGGTCCAGCGCATTATCAAAACCTGGCAATGTAGTCAAAGAACAAAAGTTTCGTTTACCACAGGGGTTCTTCATATGCACAGTCAGCTCAGGTAACGTCCGGAGGTGTTAATACAAAGCAAGAATTGGATTCTAAGTATTGCTCGTGTTCTGAAGTCTGAAGCACTTCATTTGCGGGAAGCAGCTGCAGCAAGGAAGAAAAGCGTACCGTATTGACGGTAGTGCTGAATGATCTCCGTCACGAGTACGTATTTACGTACACAAATTAGCTCTCTGGACCCATCTCCTGGTTCATCTTTTCGACCATCCTCTTCAATTTCTTGTTGTAACCTTCAGTGACTCGATTCGCAGATGCTGAACACTCCCCTGTAGGCATGAACTCCAGAGCACGAACGTACGGTATACAACCGAGTGGCCCGACGTCGGACACAACAAACTTTCGAGCACCCAGTTCATTTAGCCTCTTAATCGAGGGAAAGAAAATAGAGGTCAGCTGCAAACAAGAGCAAGCGACACAAAACTACAGTAGGGAGAAATTGGCGGAACCTTCAGATAAAATGTAAGATTGGAAACCAACACGTCCTGAAAGTATGAAGGATCAGGCTTCTCTCGCCCAAAGAACGGTACTGAAGGTGAAAGATACTCCAAAATGTCATTGGATCCTGCAGCTACAATGAAGAGCGCCGTCTTGAAGAAATCACTTGCAGCTTCCTCCTCCATGTTCTCCAGTATCTGAGCTCTGGTCTTTTCGAAGTAGCTGATTTGCTGTCCTAGTGGAACTCTTCCAATCTACAAAGATGTTTCATAAGCAAGAAAGATTGGGCCATAACTGCTACGCAATCAAGGAATTTGCATACATAAAAAGAACCGGTCTCATCAAATCAAATATGCCAGAAGAACCAGAGGCATAGTTGATCCCACTGTTCGTCATTGCAGCACTTGAATTTGGAGCCAAGTAGGGTGGAGGAAATGATCTCTGCCCCAAGGCTTCACCTGAAAGCGTACTGACAGGAAATGTTAAATCCGCTATGCAATCACAGTAACTCATGAAATCCGCACTTGACAGTACCAAGGATATCAGCAATTGTCATCCCATTTGTGAACCTTCCAGTTGGCTTGCCGCCAGAGAATGCGAAATCGACACCGTACGGTGGCGCATTGGCCTTGGAAAGGGTCACAAGGTAGTCATTGTTGCCTGCATCAACAAGGGAGTCTCCAAAGATAAAGATGGCATGAGACAATGCTGCAGATGAAGGGAAAATGAGCAGCAACGCTGCAATGAGGAGAGAGGAGCAGTGAAGGGCACGGGAAAGAGCCATCTTATGTTCATGTACGCTGCAAACTTGAGACATCTCTGAGGTCGCATATATTCCCATGTAGTAGGTGCTGGCATGCAAACTGTGCCTGCGTACGTTGCCTGTACTGGCTGATGTACCTTTGACATGGTCATTGGTCTGACTGCTTCAGCACAACGCGAGGACAAACATGAAAGCGGTTCAGAGGCAACTGGGGTGACACCGTACAATCTCAATCATGTGCTTTGCCGAGGAGAGCGCTCGCTACCCGATCCCCTAAGCTAATGTAGTTCCCAGGTTGCGTTGCCTACTAGATACCGTTTACGGCTATATCCGCGTAGGAAGCCGAGGAAAGAGATAATTGATAGTTGCCAAAACCACGTAAAAGAAATGAGATTGAACATATTTCAATTCAACAAATTCTGATTGTTTCATTATCAAATGCAAGGGATGTGGGACCGGGTTCTGTTATTGGAGTTAAGCGGTGTAGGAGCCGTGCCGTTCCTGTGTATTAGCTCGTTGTTCTTGCCCCTGTCATTCCTGTGGTAGAGTAAGAAATCACTACTTATGTGCGACAAGACCCCTTGACTATAGATTTCTTTCCTACAAATAATCCCATGGAGAGAGATTCTCTTCCAACTTCCCTTGCCTCTTGCTTGTTTTCCTAACCTTGTGCCGTAGTTACTCACTGGGCGCATCTATCGGAAAGGTAGGAAGGGTTTGGAACATGGAAAGCGTGATGGGCTGATCATCTCCCGTTGATATGGGGGAAGTTGATCGTTGAAATGATAATAGATAGGGTAGAGGTAGAAACTATCAATTCTTTTTCGAAATCGGAATTATTAACAGAAGTCTATGGACTGATATGGATTCTACCTATTTTGACCCTCCTACTGGGAATCACAATAGAAGTACTCGTAATTGTGTGGTTAGAAAGAGAAATATCCGCATCGATACAACAACGTATTGGTCCTGAATATGCTGGCCCCCTGGGACTGCTTCAAGCTATAGCAGATGGAACTAAGCTACTTTTTAAAGAGGATATCCTCCCATCCCGAGGAGATATTCCTTTATTTAGCATTGGACCCGCAGTCATATCAGTTTTATTAAGTTTTTTAGTTATCCCAAAGGGATATCGTTTTGTTTTAGCCGATAAAAATACCCCAAACTTTTGTGATCTTTGAATCCCAGGAACCAGGAACTGGTGGTATTTCCCTTTTCTTATTGGGGTTATAGGAATGCACTTTCAAAATGGAATGAGGCAGATGCTTTAATAGCATTTCCAATTCAACAATGTTCTATTTATCACACAGCTCCCAACATTTCCTGGATATTATGGCAGACCAACTCGAAGTGTTGAAAGTCAGGTAGGGCCAACAATTCTGGGAAAAGCTTATGATCTGGCGGAAGAATGCATAGGGAGTGATTACTTCAAGGATATTGTAACCACAGATTTACCCTCTAGCCTTAAGTACAGCGTCTGCACCGAATCACCGGGAATGATTAAAGCCCCGGCTGGGGTCCGGGTAGCAGAACCAACAGAGGGCCAAGGGATCGAAGGCAGTATGTAACTAGCCCAACCAACCTATGAGAGTACCTCTGACTTAGATGATGGGAATGGCTTCCTGGGCTATTGAATGGAAATGCCACGGCGTGCTATGGGAATAGTCTTTCGACCTCCAACCACCAGCCACCAGGTTTTTGATTTGTGCCGAGCTAGACGGATTCAGATGCCAATTCCAGGAACGTCCACTTAACTTGACTTGTGTTAGGTATTCAGGCAAGGACTGAGGCTCACTTCGCTTAATCTTTATTATTCTATTCAATGGGCCAGCTACTAGAATCAGTCAATGAAAAAGCAAGCAAGGAGATGCCTGAGAATTTGTTTCTTCTTTTCGAGAGTTCACATGCCAATGAGAAAGAAAGGCTCCCGCTTGTGTGCTTCAAGAGGAGAATGGAAAAATCCATAGTAAATGGAACTTCACCCATTTCAATGACCTCGGGAACTTATCTACTCATATTTCTACTCATATTTTCATTTGCTGCTACGCGAAAGCAATTCATCTAACTAACTGCACCTTCTCTTTGATATCCCTCCCTCGACCTGTTACCGCTACTGGCTTCCGTTCCGAAACTACCGCCCAGGCGGAAAGCTACTTATTTTATTTACTATGAAGGCGACAAAGCAAGGAGTTTCTACGACTACTTGCCCTATCTCTGACAGCTTCACTAGCAAAAACAGTGAACTGTTTCATTTCTCCGCCCAACCTAGAGTCGAGAGTGACTAGGGAACAGCCTACTTCCCATAGTCGCGGCGGCCTCACGACTACTCTCGTATAGGTGAGTCCTCTAAGTGTACCTGTGACCAGTATCTCGCGGATTCCCTACATTTGGAAGTGGGCGTAAGGCCTATGTATTTCTTGCCTGCTATGCTCATCAGCCTATCTCTTCGGAATGCTCAAGTGCCACATCTCGGAGAAGAACCGAAGATGATCTTGACGTAGTGGACGACGCTGGCGAGGAGCCAGCTTGAAGTTCAGTTCCCAAAGCCTTTCCCAGGAAGGCAGAGTAACAAGTTGATTTCGAGTACCGTACCTCCTTTCCGGTTCACAGACAGATCGAGGGTCACACCTTACACTTGCGTCACCTGCCCGCCCTTCCTCCTCTTCCCAACCATCTTGTCCTCCTCTCGCTTCACTAATGCTCTTCTTAACTTCTTCAGCTAATGAGTCTCCTTCGTAGCTTTGTTTCACTTCTCCTATCCAATCCGGCAACAACTTGCTCACAAGGGTGCAACCACTGAATTTGTGTAACGACACAATGATTTTAAGAACAATCAAAAGATATGTAAAGAACACAGACAGTAAAGGTAGAAGATCATTTCCGGGTAGATAGGAGAGCTATTAAAATCCACAAACATGAATCAGAGTTTCGACTGGGTTCTCCAGATTTAACCAAAAGAAGACGAGTCTACAAATAAGAGAATTTCTCATTTTTGGGTTTATACCGAGCCAAAACATATAATTTCCATTGAAGAAGGAAGTAAGGATGCTAGCCGGAGAATCAAGAAATAAATACTTCCCATTCCGATTCTTTTTTAGTTCCCAAGATATAATTTTTTTGTTTTTGGCAAGAGCGGTGGGTGACAACGTGCAAGACTAGATAGGTTTGGCTTTGATCTGATCAATAGGAATAGGAGGAAGCGTTGGAGAGGTACCAAATGACTGAAGAGGGGAACCCATCTGACCACATGTAGAGCCAGCCCTTAAGTAAATTAAAGAGAATTTCTTCATCTTCCAAAGTATGTGAGTGAGGTAAAAATTCCATGGATCGATCTCATCACTCACATCCAACAACTAGTGAAAGATGTAATGATGAAGCTATAGGAGAAGAAAAAGCGTTGGTTTTGATTGGTAATCTTGAGTTGTCATCTTTTGAAAGAGAGTAACTTGCTGGATGGAGAGCAGCTAGGAGAATAAAGTTCATCTTTACCCCATCTTTCATTCCAACTCTATTTTCTTGTGTGCGATCCTTCTTTCTGGTTTGGAATCCAAGAAGCTCAATGGGCTAGTTTCAAGTTCGATCAGACACGAAATCAGGTATAGCCACCAGCCTAGATAGAACGGGCGGGGGAAGAAAAACTAGGAGCGAGCCACATTCAAGAGGGTTGTCAAAGGCCCTCTCAATAGAGCTATTTTGTCATTGAATCGATGGAGGGAAGAAAAATGCAATATATATTGTTTCTTTTCGCTATTGTCCTCTACTTGCTTGCGCTGTGGCTTTCTACGAATGGGATTCTATCTATGTGCTGGGCCCTATGTTCCCTATTCTTATAAGTAGCAATCCCTTTGGTACTGTACGAAGGAAATGCTGCCGTGGCGGGTTGTAATATTCCCTGGTGTGAAAAACCAAGCCAATATTCTGCTTGCATATTATCTTATTGCTCTAATTGAGAGGACCGGGATAAAAAAGCTTTTGATTTGCTATTTTCTTCCAACCAAAGCACTTACCATGTATATTTTGGTTTGAGAATTAACGACAGGGTCCCACATTACCAGTCCCAGCTTGTCAGCAGTAGAGCTTTCCTTCTAGCAGCATTGAGTCCAAAAGGTATTCCTTCCCATCCATTGAAGTTTATGTTGCAGGAGAAAAGGAGTTACTTATATATAAGTAGAAAAAATAGTGTACCTAAAAGAGAGGAAAGTGTTTTTCCGGGTAAAAGAACTCCACTAACCTGACAAAGAGGTAAAGGGAGATCTACTTGCCTACGAAATAGGAGAGCCGAACAAAAAATTTTGAAATGAAGGGTTTAAGTCTTCCGCCCTCTTCTTCAAGGAAGCAATCCAACGAGGATCTAATCCAGGCAACTCCATACTAAGCTCAAAAGTCTATGGAGCGGCTAAATGATTGAAAATCCTTCCCTTCCCGGCACTCGCCGCCTCTGTCCCTTCTCGAGAATAATCATTACGCGTAGTAGCGATCAGTGCTTGCTTTTACTGTTCACGCCGGAGCTATTTCTTTTAGAAAAGCTTGATCCGTCTTTGACTCGCTTTCGCTCAAGCAGGCTCTTCCTTCCAGTTCCTCGCCAGACTCCACTTGTAAGTAACCCTCCCTTGAACCGAAAGAACTTTACGAGAATTAGTTGTTATCTATGATGTCTTTTTACGCCCATGCTGCAACAAGACCTACATTTACATGAAGTATGCTCACTGATTGAAGAGCTCGCGCTTTCTTCCCACATCTTTCCTTTCTCCCCTTTCCACCGGTAAACCAACCACGGCATACTTGGCAATTGGCCCTTTCCATGGAGGTTTGGAATCTCAGCAAAGCAGACATTCCGGAACTCCCAACTTTTGGTTCGGTCGAAATTTAACGACCCGAGTTCATCATCATATTTAAAGAAAAGTGACGCCTTCCCCGAGGGGGTCATGTCCAAGCTCTTTCTGGCTCGAGGGCTCTGATTGGGAATGGTATGCGAAGTTACCCCACACTTCTAGTATATAGATTTCTACGCTAGTGAGTGGTTTACCCTCGAAACTGAATTACTTTTCCACTTTCACTCTTCTTCTCTACAGATTTTATAAAACAGAACCTGATTGCAACTTTTTCGTCCTATGCTTTTTGCATTCTAGTTCAATAGTTTCTTTTTTATTTAAAGATCAAACAAAAGAAAAAACATTACTCTCAAACAAAAGAAAAAACACGCAACGTTGCTTCGTATTCTTTTCTTCAAACCATGACTACATCCCCTTTGCTTTTGCTACTACTACCACTAGTCTAGCTCTTGTTTATTTGCAACCCTTTTTCATAGTCTTTTGACCGACGGGAGGGATTTTCTTTCTTTTGCAGGAACTGGGATTGCACTAGCTGGTGTCTTGGGTCAAGAAGGTATCTGGTATCGTGAAAGTAGGGCTGGTTTTAGATAAGTTTGATACTCCAATCCCCTATGACCTTATTGACACGGCACGGGACGAGCCCATTCCTGACGAGTGATTTAGAAAGGAGTGAACGAACTACAGAATGTAGCGAGCCGCCCGCGCCTTGGTGACCTAACCACTTGAAAAGCAACAATCTTTTCTTTAACTTAGTCACAAGACGAGTAAGTACCATTCGAAACCAGAGCCGCCTGCACTTCTTAGCTTGTTCCGCCGCAGAAAAGGCTACTCTACCTACGCACTCATGCAAAGAAATATATATCGATATCGGCAATGCTTCAAGAACTCAACATACATGCGCCATAGTGCCAATGATCTCCTTTACCAACTGTTCTGCCCGTTGCTAGTGTTAAGCTTCCACATTCACTCCCAGGCCGCTGATGAGACCGTCACTTTGCTATTCAATTACCTAGAAAGAAGGCGCGTGCGTCAATGTTTTGATTGAGTGAATGATCCATCAATAAGATCAAGCTGGAAGGTCTGTCTTGAGTTCAGTTTCTGTCAACGATGAAAGAAAGTAAATGAAGTATATTCTCAAATCAAGTCAACAAGTCAATATGTATGTGTCTCTATTCTAAGAAAAAGAAGAAGGCACCACCACCGAGAACTGACTCCACAACCGAGAAGCGTGTCAGCCTTCCTTATTCAATCAACTCTAATTTAGTACTAGTACGATCAAGAAAAGTAAGAAGTTGAACCAGAGTCACTGTCGGTTTAGCGTGAGTACCTTCCCACAGTACTCGATAGAATTCGTGCGCCTAGCATTTACGCGGGAACAGTCTACCGACCATTGCCTTCTCGTCCTTTGAAGCTCAAGTCTACGGCCAGTACTGCCCGGGGCAATATTCGAAGTTTTCTGAGGGTTCCATCGCCTCTTGGTTGGTTTTTCTCCGTTGATAAGGGTCGAATGCGTAGTTCATTCGCATGTCTTTCGAAAGAAAGGATGCTTCAGAACAACCAAGTAGTACTGGGAACAACTCCTATTGCGTCAAAGGGTTCAGGAGCCATTCTATGATAAATCGAGAAGGGACAATCCGGTCCTGGTCCATAGAACCGATCAGAAAGGCCAGAAATCTGTGATCTATCGCACGAAAAGGGCTTCGTCCGATCCGATCCATTTTCTTAAAATCTAGGAAAAGTAGCCGTATAGCGCCCGAAATGGGTCATGTTTCTTGTGCTCTATATCGCAAGTTCGGATAGGCTTGCGTTTCTATCTCAAAGTGGAAAACCAATTATACGTTAGCTAGCACGAACTAGAACCGCCCCTCGATTTTAGTATCTGACCTTCAATTCCAAGAAAAGGTAGTAAATCGGTAAATCGGTTAAAGCTCTTGTTTGGGAAATGGGTTGAGTTGAATTCATATTAATCTTGCCAAGAACAAGAAAAAAAACATAATTGGCTAAGGCACTTTCCTACCGGTTAAGATTATCTGATTCCAGTATTCCAACAATCATAACAGGCTAAATGTATAATATTGGTGCTATCCTGTCGCTCTGGGCTCCTGTTCTCCTGGTATGTACTTACCCAACTTATATTATATATTATCAGGTTAGTAATATCATCTTATTCTTCTCCTTTGATTTGAAACATGAACTATAACTCTAATATTCATTTGTGTTGCCTTTAATTACTGCAGGTCTATTTAATGGATAAACAGATTTGGTACGCCATCTTCTCTACAATATTTGGTGGCATGACTGGAGCACTTGGGCGACTTGGGGAGGTAATAATGAACCTAAAACTAGTCTATGTTACCTGTCATTTCCATTAAGGACAAAATGAGCATTAGAATGTGTAGAGAGTTTGATCACCAAATGATTTTTTTTTGCAAGGACCCGCAGGGAATAGAATAGAAGTATTAGCACCTGTGGCATCTAGTGGTATAAAAAATTAGACAATGCAGTCGCGGGACTGATTACTTTACAACGCAAAAGGCATGGGAATATCGGTGAAAAAAAGAGAGTTTTGTCTGATCTTTTCCTTCTTTGTAGAATGCGCAATCATGAGCATTCTGTATTCCTGCACGGCCAGGGCAATTCTATAATAATGTCATTACCATTCCGTTTGCTTACAACTAAGGACTCAGAGCACTACTACGCAGTGTTTACTAGTATCAATTCAAGCGAGAGGTTGTGTAATACCCTGACACAACTTCAAAGTATAGGTTTTCAGATTGACACGGATGTATTAGCTTTTCTAGAGTCAAATCAAAGCTAGTTAGTGAAATCAGGTCTACTAATGCCAAGTTTTCTTTCAAATGTGAACATAGCTAAGCTTCGTAGGGCTTTTCAAAAGCACTTCACTTCAAAGATAATGGATATGATTTTTATCAATTTTCAGAGCTTTGGTCTCTATTAGATAAACGAGTACAACAAGCTAGGTATGAACAATTTGGATTTAAGTTGGCTAATCCCTATGCAGGGTCTCACTTATACTTCCCAGCTTTCATTGATTTCCGTGGTCGAATCTATCGTTCTGAAATTCTTCACTCCCACGAGCGCGATCTGGTTAGAAGTCTTATATGCTTTGAAAAGCCAAAGGAGGTCTTGAGTTTTCATGAAGAAGAAGCTTATCATACCATGAACGAATCAACAACCATCTGTTAGTCACAGTGTTAGCTTTTAGTTTGAATCATAGATAAGCCATCCTTAAGTGTAATTTTACTTGGTTTTTAGAATGTTGCAATGGAATACCAATCTAGCAGCTTTCACAAAGCATGTAGAACCCCCTAGGTCACACTGAGGGCCATAGAGAGGAACCACAGCACTCTAAGGCAAGAAGAAAGAAAGCATACTAGGGTAGCAAGCACCCCATAATAAGATTCTGATCTCCAAATGCAATAACTAGCAATACGGGCTAGACATCCTGTAATCAAAGTGCACTGCTCTCTAAATCAGCTTGCTAAGTATTTAAATTCTAGAATGTGTGTGTGCTATTTAGAATTTCTTCTAAGGCATGAGCCCATAAAAATCATATGGCTACCCCCAAAAGAAGAGGAGGTGATTAAGGAACTGAAATAGGCCTACTTGAGCAACTTTACTTTCAGGCCGGTGCTTCTGATCGAATTCTTTTATCCATCGCAGCCCAATAGTTCCTTCGCTTACTGCCTAATCTTAATAGCCCAGCCTCCCTCAAAGAGAAGAAATGGCACCAACCGCCACAATGATTGCTAGAATCGATACTATGCTAGCTAGTTACTGCTCTGCTCGTCTAGTCAAGTAAGAGATTGGATTGAACCTGCGCACGCGCACATTGATACATCAAAGCTTATTTCACCAAAGGTATGAGTATACTTCAGGAGAGGCACCGTACCAGCACTAACGAAAAAGCTGTTCTAAGGAATGGAATAAGCCAGTTCGTTTGAAAGAAGGATTCTGGATCAAATGGTCTAGCAAAGAGCACAATTTCCTCCAGTAGAGAGCTCACGATTCCACAATTTATCCCTGGAAAAGACACTGAGCTATCGATCTGACAAGATTCTTCCTAGAATTTTTGCTCCTAATCAAAGAGATCCGACTTCCACCTGCAAGCCAATTATGGATAAAATAAATATCTTATTCAAAAGCCAGTTCCAGGCCTCTCTGAAGAAGAGTCTATTTCAATCAGAAGTAAGAAGAATGGATTTGATTACTCATATTATGTTAGTCTCATATGTGGCAAGCAGTGCAGTCAGTTTCGAATAGTTTGAAAGCTGTTTTCATGCCAAATGCTCAAGGGTAAAGTCGTAAGGTGCTCTCCAGCTTTTCTTTCGAGTGCTCCTTCTTAGCCAGCTGATGCTTCTCTAAAGTCAACTTACTCTCTAGATACTTTCATGTCTTCTCTTCCGCCTGTCAGTCTTTCGCTACGCTCCTCATCCTCAAAAAGGATGAAAACCTATGAAATTCCATTCGCTGCGCGCCTTTATATAGCTTTATATAGGTTGTATTCAATGGTGAAACTTTCTTTAGTAGCCGAGGGTTGAAAGCTTTATTTTCATGCCGGTCCCTCTTTTGAAAACGAATTTATAGGAATCTTAATCAACTGCCTCCCTTAGTCGTGTATTGAGAACTCTCATAAGGGTATTTCCCTGGACCCTTATAAAGTTTGTTTAAAAAAAAACCCTTAAGAAGAAAGACTATCCTTTACCGAGTTGCTTTGCAGATAGCAGCTTCTTATATACGAAAAAAGGTGACTTTTTAGATCTCGAAAAATTTACAGTAAGAGTTTTAAACATGAGATTGGGACAGCTTAATACTCTATCCCATCATCAGAAAAAAGAAGCATCTGCTTATTTATCTTTATCGCACAGAAGCTGAATTAGAGGAATACCATTGGACAAACTACAAAAAAGGCAGATAATTCTGAATCTGATAGATCTTATCTCTCCTCTGTAACTTGACACTCATGTAACCTACACCCCAAACTAGGATGAACAGAAATGAAAGAGTTGGAAAGGGCAGAATATACGACAAAATAGGATAAAACCATTGGAATTTGAACTGAGTTAGGTTTATTTTATTAAAAAAATAACTCCATCCCTGATCGAACAATCTTCCTCGCCTTACCAAAAAACTAGATTACTGCCTTTTAAAATAAACTTTTGTTTCATATGATAATATGTGTAAACACTTCATACATTGACTCCCCCATCCCCATTACTAGATTGAATTTGAACATCACCAATACCGTTTCAGTGCTTTACCATTTGGCCTCCAAGTGGACTTTACCAGAATCACCCGAAAAGAAGTGAAAGAACTTATCTTTAGTGGATGTGGTGGCATGTGCTTCTTTTTCATTGAAAGGAGAACGTGGTCCTTCTATAATCTACCGAATTTGTTGTCAAAGCCATTGTTTTGCAACAGACCCTATTCCTTGCCAACTGAATACATAGAGTCACGCAACGCGCCCTTGCTTTGACCCACTTACCCTTATCTTCTTCGCCACCACGTATGGAAAGCCTTACCTCTTTCTTGGACACGTTTTCGCTGCGCGCCTCTATGATAAACGAAATGGCAGACATGAACAAAGCATATAGTTGGTATGACGAGATATTCTTCTTTCTCGACGGAACTACCTTTCGGCTTCGCTAAAAACACCTGGGCTATGCCTCAAAGTCTCAACACTGGCCCGGAAATAACAACAAACGTATATAGATAGAAGAAGTCCACATGGTAGTTGAACTCTTCCGGCAAATCCTCCATTATTGGCTTCAGCTTCTTGCAAAGGTTCAAAAAGAACTGGAAAAGATATGGAACAGGGTAAAAACTATCCAGCAAATACAGGCCGAAAGGCAAAGGGTCCCCGTTCACCGAAAAATCGTTCTCCTTAAAATAAAATAAAAGGGGGGAGCCTATTCTCGGGCGAGTTCCAGCAATTCACGTAGGGCATTAGTAGAAAGCTTTTGAGCAAACCCCACATATAGTTATTGATCCCATCTACATTAGTTAGTTGATCCTCAAAAAAGCCCAAGAGCAATGAAGGTGCCACACCAGTAAGGCTTTTCTCGTATCGAATGATTAATAGGGTCCATATATACACACGTATATTGAATAACAGGAGGGTTAGAAACGACACTGACGTTCACACCTTTGTAAAGCATTTTGGCTTCGTCCACGTGAGCACCATCCAAAAAGATACATGAAACGGGCTTTAAACGGTACTCTTCGCGGCACCCCTCCTGGAGTAAGGTGACTCGAGCAACCCCAACCCAACTCCAAGCCGTAGTGTGAAATCCCAACCAGATTACTTCGATTCGCTTCCGATGCTCCGTCTCAGGCCGACCTGTAGAGCTTGACTCCTGCATGAAACAATCCAGGGTCAAACGAAGATACTTGTTAGCCTAGCCCCATGTGTATCCGTAGCCTTCCCTGTTTTGAGAATCTCATATTTCTTCGTAGCACGTGTGTCCTTCGTATGTTCCGTCGCCTGTTCCTGGATAAGTAGATTTTCTACCAACCAAGTAGAATCAGCCTGAGAATCAGCTGCTGAGAATGCGGGGCACCCTGCTTTTGTCCTCTGCCCGTGTCATCGCCTTATGAGCAGTCGAAATATACGTTTTGCTTACTGTCACGTGGTCCGCCTTCTCACTCAACTTCAGAATCAAACCACCTTCCGGCTTCGTACTACTACTACCTCCTAGGTCGTCGTTCTTTCCATTGCTTCATTTCATTTAGAAGCTAGCTAGACTTCTTCATCCATCTTCCCTATCTATCTGTATGTAGGCGGGGATTCAGTAAATCCTTCTTTTTTTTCCTTATGACCAGCTGCGTCCCGTCTCTCTCGTCTGCTTGAAACGGAAGCAGAAACCCCTTCTATCGAACATCCATCCCTCCCAAAGCAAGGCCTACGCCTCCTAATGTGGAGTGGAATTTGCCACTCATTCCCCTCCTGCTGATCCAGAAGTCAATAGTTGTCTTTCGCGCTCTTTCTTCTATCTTTGTTTGTAGGGCGACCAACTATTGAGTCTAATTCCATATCGACTTTCAGGAGGGAGCTAGATAAATTCCGTAACACGGTAAGGAGCGAGCGATAGCAGCGAGCCGATCAAAGCGATCTAGAGTGAAAAAACTACTACTACTACTTAATTAATATTGGGCTTGCATATTCTTGAGAGTAGTATATAGATTCTTCCCTTGCTTGATTATTGTTTTTCCGCTTTCCTTTGGTCTTCCAGTCTAATAGGCAACCCTCGCCTCATTGAGGAACTTTGGTCGGAGCATTCTTGATCAATCGGCTGTGAACTAATTTCTTCAAAAGGTTTTGAAGAAGAATAGCTATCTTTGCTCTTTCTTGCGCTTCTACCTCCTTCTTCCTATCCGAAATCGTCTGTTAGAGAATGGCCTTATGTACTAACTATATAAGATAAGCAAATCGGCTCTCTGAAAGTGAGGAACGAAACTGGCCATACTGCCACTTCCCTAGTCACTTTCCTTACTTATTCTTACTCTCTGGCACTGGGGGAGTCACTTCGCTCGCCTAATGCTCTTCCTTGTCTTGGAGGAATCCCGCTGCGCGCCTTTTAATTTGAGGCCTTTATCCCCGACCCCAAGCCCTAGTTTTCTACCTTTCTTGGGATTGGCTAATGCCGATTTCCTTCTTAGAGCCTGGTTCGTAAGGCCTCTTCAGCTAATAGATGTGTCAAAGACCGTTGCCAGCTACTGCTAGTCGCAAACAAGCCCTTTATATATAACCTTCTCTTCCGGGCTAGGAGTGAAATGCCCTCGAGCGACTCGGGGCTAAAAGCCCTAATGAAGAAAAAGAATGGTCCTAAGATTGCCTACTTGATCCGCTACTTTATTCTTCCCAAAAAAAGGAAGGTTTTGCCCTCTTACTATCTTCGGTACTGCTTTTGAGAAGAATGAATCTCAAGTTATATTATATATAACCTCAGGTTCGGTAGGGGGCGTAGGAACGGATAGCGCTCTTAGTTAGCTTAGGAGCGGAGGTACGAGACAAAAGGAGAGTTTCCCTCGACTAAGCAGTTTCCACTAGACCTTTGGGTAATAGTTTAGTTGTTCCCAGAGGATCTGGGCAGCTAGAAAAGGAGAGGGGCGAAGCCTAACTCCAATGCCCGGGGATGTTTTCAATCTAGAAGGCGAGCTACAGATGGGTTTACCACCGTGGTGCAGAATAGGGAACATAGGGCGGGCTAACAACTGGAATGAAAGAATCAGTTGACTTTAAGGCCCTTTCTGCTCCCTCGGACTCTTTGGCAAGCAAGCATCCCATTGATTCTTCAGAGGCAGATAAATACAAGATCACTGGCTAGCCCTTGTTTCGGCGGCATCAACACTGGAGGTTTCGTCTGGTACTGTTTGATTGAATCAAACACCTTTTGGTGAGCCTCGGTCCACACGAATTGCTCTTTTGATTCTGAGCAATTGCCCCCAGCTCCTCAACCGGCCTGCTGTGTTGGAGATCTTCCTTCTTAGGAATTCATTTTCCCAATCAACCCATAGCCCAATATCGAGACCACAGCCTATTATTCAAACCACAAAGGATCCGTCTTTCATCGTCCAATCTTCTCGATCGAACATATTGACATCAATACTCCTTTCCATGGCCATTCGCGGCCCGCGAAGATCAACCACTCGTGCCCGAGATCACTATCCAATCAAAAACCAGACTTCCAAGATCCATCTCACTCAGACCCTTTTGAATGTAGCGGATAACAACGGAGCGGGGCTATCGAATTGATATGTATTCGAATCTTAGGAGCTGGTAATCACTGATATGCTCATATTGGTGACGTTATTGTTGCTGTAATCAAAGAAGCAGTGCCCAAAATAAAATGCCTCTAGAAAGATCAGACAGAAGTAAGACGAGCTGTAATTGTACGTACATGTAAAGAACTCAAACGTGACAACGGTATGATAATACGATATGATGACGGTTGTCATTGATCAAGAAGGAAATCCAAAAGGAACTCGAGGTGCGATCGCTCGGGAATTGAGACTTATGAATTTCACTAAAAGAGTCTCATGAGCTCTTAGGTATTATAAATACTAGTAGTAGAGACTATGATATAGTAGGGTACCAGAATATAGATCAATTAGTAGATTGTGTCTGACGCATATACATGAAAAAATAAAATAATTATATAATAATAAGAATAAGAATTATAATCTTAATAAAAGGAAGGGTTCGAATAGCATCTACTAATATTACCGATAACTTTGTGAAAATACTTCTAGGTTTTATTGAAAACGTTCGAAAACCATAGGGAAAATAACAAATCTTTCTTGGCACGTGCCCCTGCTCCTGGTCTTCGAACTAGTCATTAATGGTCGGCAACATAGGTACCCTTTTTCGGTATGCGTTGCGAACACTTTCATTTTTAGCGTCTCATCTTCTCTGGAGAAGCTCAAATCGAACGGATAGAGCAGATGGTCCAACTACAGAACTTCTTCTTTTTCATTACTTCCATGGTCGTGCCCCGTGGCACGGCAGCACCCGTACTATTGAAATGGTTCGTCAGTAGAGATGTTCCCACTGGTGCCTCTTCTTCCAATGGTACTATAATTCCTATTCCTATCCCTTTATTCCCTTTTTTGGTCTATCTACATTCAAGGAAATTCATACGCTCCATGGACAGAGCAAAAAGTGGAGTGTTGGTCAAAGCAAGCCGCCCTATTCTATTACCAGACAAAATTGGGAGAAGCTCATCTGCTAGAAATGCTTTATTTCGTTTCGTTCCCGTTCTTCATTTCCTTATTATGGAATCCATGGGGGACTTGTCATATTTAGAATCTTTCTGCGGTCTGCTCTGTTTACAATTCTTTCGTACTCTCTTCTCTTTACCACGCGATAGGTCAGCGAAGCGTGAGTGGGCGCTCCGAAGTAAAGGCCAAACACTTCGGCCTAAGGGGAATGAGCAACAAAATGACAAGATGAGGTGCCCCGGGCACCCCCATATAGAAAGAAGGGTCGAAGGTTTTGGGCCTGTAGCTTTCCCCGCCCCCCCCTCGTCGAGTGGTGCTTGTTTGGGGGGTGTGCCACCTGAAATCGGGCTTGAAGCTCTCGCCTTACCAACGAGCCGACTGTTGATGGCTGTTGGTCACGACTACTACAAAAAAGTGAAGATGAATCTTTCTATTTCACATGGAGGAGTGTGCATCTTTATGTTGGGTGTTCTTCTGTCGTGCGACCCGATGGCTTATGTGCGACCTGTGGCCCACGCCTCCTATTCTATTTGTTCAGGGCGGGCGGCGTGAACTCTGATTCGATCCGGGTATTCAATCCCGCCGCTGAGATGCTCAGTTGACTCCTTAACCTTGATAGGAAGATGGCTTATTCCAAAATTCGTGCATAAGGGTAAGGAACTTTGGATGAATTAATGCGAATGGGTGTAAGCCTCGCAGCTCGGAAACACCCAGTGCTGACCACACTGAGAGACACGAAAGCGCAGGTAATGCCAGTTGGCGAAGTGGCGTTAAGCATCCCTAGCGGTACGCAAAGAGAGGTCGTGATGATATCATCTACGTCCGTACCGCTCCTCGTGGAGTAGATCCCGCATCCAACCAACCCTTTTTTGACCAGGGAACGGGAGAATTCCCACTACCGCAGGCAGGCCAGCCGGGCCGTGAGCGCGGTGGGAACGGGCTTCCCAAAAAGCGAGCCCCGGCCCGGGTCAGCATAGAATGGGGGGGGGACGGCCCTAATGTTGTGTTGGCCGGGTTGCGGGCGGATAAAAGCGGACGTGGGGACTCGGGTCGGGGCACAGCGTAACTAAGAGAGCCATTCTATTTAGTGCGAGACAGAATGGGCGGGCACAAGCGGTCTGGTGTCCGAGCCGATTGGTCAGACGACGACTACTGCACATATTATATTATATTATATTAGCCGCCTATCCCGGAATGGACTGGGATGGAATAGAAAGAACGCGAAGCAACAAGCAAGGGATGAGCGCTTTGTTGCTAAAGCGCATACGTTTTCTTGCTGGGTCGGTTTGTTTTTTGGGGGTGGGGGGCAATAAGCTTGCTTCTTCACAAGCTTATCCCCGCCCCCTTTCCTGTCCGTCCCGACCGGCAGCAGTTGGGTCTCCCCATCTCTCCTCAACTTCCCCGGTCTTCGGCCCGAGCTGTATGAGGCAGAAAATCGTCCCACGTACGGTTCGGAGGCCGAGCCCCACCCCAGCAATAATGGTGCGGCTTAGGTCAACTAATACGAATAAGATACAGTTCACTCAACGATTGCCTTTGGGTCCCGAACTCCATATGGGGAAGGAACGTTGTTGTTTGCGAGGTCTCGATCATTTACATGGACCCACTTCTCATTCCATTTGTGGGAATTTGATGATTTATAAACCGTCCCCAACGAGGTTCATGTTTGAACATGATGAATCACTTCGTGCCGACCTGTTGCCCATAAACTTTCCTGCCTCATATGAGAATGGAAAACTGGAAGATTTTCTTCATCGGTGGATGAAGAATCACGAACATAAGAATTTCTGGTTTAGCATGTTCCCAGAAAGAAGATACTTTTTTTCCATTCGAGAAACGAGGAGCACGACTGAAGTGGCTATACATACAAATCCATTTACGGATCTATATGCTCCGATTGGAACTGGAAGTTCCAGAACAGGCGGCTGGTATACCACCATAATGAAATTGCCTTTTATTTTTAGTATTCGGATAGGATTTCTGTTGGCTTCATCGGGAGGCTCGCGTAGTTTGTTACGTCAACTCCAAAAGGATAAGTTGCATTGGAATCGATAAAGTTTCCTTCATAATTGCATAAAAGGAGTCAAAATAGTGGCTGCGGCGCGTCGAGGGTCAACCTTGATATCAAATAACCTTTCGAGCCTTCCCCAATGGATCTCTATCCTCCTTTGAAACCAGTAGAAGTTCACTGACCATCCCTGTCAAACATAACCCAAGGTAGGATCGAGAGGAGAAGAATAGGACTCTTGCTAGTATCATAACCTCTCGATGGGAGAATGAAACCATTAGATTAGTGGAAAGAAGAAAGAATGGGAAGAAAGCAGCCATGGGCAAGCTTTAATTAATATAAATAAAAATAAGTAGGAGTTACAGCCTTTAAATAAATTCGAGTGAAACGAGCCTTTGACGTAGTCAGAAATTCGACTGCTAGAGGCGCTGAAGCAAGAGTAAAAGCTTATCTTTACCTACCAGCTACGGGTCCACTAGGGGAGCGGGTACAGAAGAAAGAGTCACCCGAAAAACCAGAAGCAAGACTCCTAATAGATAAAACAACTAAACCTGTGTGGGTTGGGATATTTACTGGAAGCTATGCTAATGAGGCGACTGACCGATGCCATTCTTGAGTTGTGGAAGCTGACTCCAAACAAATACCCTCCAGGTCTGCAGCATCTTGATGAACTTGAGGGCCGGTTCCAATTCCGAGGAGTAAGGCGGCAATAGAGCTTACCGCTTTATGAGGTCATTCCTTCTCAATGCTCGTCACCGTCGTGGTCCGGATTGAAAAAAAGCCACTGTCTGTAAAATTCCACACAATGAGTAGTGGCATGCAGAGATAGAGACCTATTGCTTGGCTAGGGTAATAGAAAGTTGAAAAAAAGAATGAAAAAGAAAAGCTGTTATGGTATATGGAAGGGACGAAGGTGGAATGAGTTAAAGAGGAAAGGGTACCTTTAATAAGAGCTGTCCCTTTTTACTTCCTCAACATCTACGTAGTCCTAAAAAGGCTCCAACTCGGCTCGTCTGCCGGTTGATTTACCGTTGCACTAATCTTGAGGCCAACTTTTTGACCAATACTTGAAGTTCTTCAGCCTTGGATGGAACGAGCTATGTTATGATGCTTTCATCGGCCTCTCTTGCACAAACAATCCACTCAAGGGCTACGTCGGTCAGCTTTCAACTTATAAAGTAAAAGAGAATCCATATCTGAACCCTCGGTCAGATGTGTGCCACTTGGAACTCTCTGGTGCAAATCCAGGCAAATGTACCTTCCCGGAGCTTGAAAAGTTGCAATCTGGTATAAAAAGGATGTAATTTGAGTATTTCTCTGATTGTTTCAAATTTAAATCCTAGGGTATGGCCCCGTTGAACGTTGAGTATTCGGTATTTCTTACTTACTGTTTTTTTACAATAGTATCAATCTTCTTTGCCAAATCTTAAAATGAGTCACCTACTCTCAATCGACGAATTTTAGCCATTGATTAGTTCAATTAGGAAGATAGCTCATTTCCTTGGATGTGTATTATTCTTCTGGATTTGGTCGGTTGTATTATATATCGACTTTTAAATATGAAAATGGAGCATTCTACTGTCAATGAAGTACATACTAAAATTTTGAAATGTTGAGCTCTATTGTTTGGAATATAGGCTCGCTCCATCCTTCCGCCCGGCTGTGCTTTTACCTTTTTTTTGGTAGTGGTCTCCTGGTATTTTTTTTTGAAACGCCTGCCTTTTCCAATGATGGTGGAACCAGATCCAACACTTTCGGGATATCTCCCCGTGCTGCGCTCAGCATGTCCCACCATCTGAGCTAACCTAACCTGTCCTTAGCACGGACAGCACTCAATATCTCGCAGCGGAATATGTCTACCGGAGTACGCTCCGCAAAACTCCTCACTCGGCACACAATCTATAATCCAAGTCCCCCATCGCACTCCACAAGTTTGGGACGACCCCTTTCTTAACGGTGCCTTAACACAAGGCTTCCCTACTAAACCAGTACACTAAGTACGGGATCACTACTCATGACTCCTTGGTCTTCATAGTCCTCGAGAACACGATCAACAATGTCTCCCATACATTGTATGACGAAATGCCTCCTCACTATCCAAGGCAAGTGCATGGTCTATCACCCATCACTTAAACCACTGTCATATATAGGTATCCTATCTCATCTTAGAGTTCCCTTGCCTTCAACAAGCACCCTTGTCTATCGACCAGGTTTCCAGACTACAAATCCCCACACTCAGATAGCATCCAAGTATAAGGCCCTCTCGACTGAGCATATCATCTAGGATCCACTCCCATATGCACAGTCTACTCAACTGAACAACACGTCCAGTCTACAAATGACTCCAAGATCCCTCTTATCCTGGATCCCTGCGCGACAACCGACTTGCCCGCAAGACTTGTCCTTTTAGGTTAGGTGGACCAGACCTTCGTCGCTCTGCACATGTCATCCTTTGCGCTCCACTACAGAGATCAAGAATGTACAGTTAAGCAACGACATACCAGCGAACCCCTGGCTAACCCATTAGCCCCGTAAAGCCTAGACCAAAGGTGCCTAATAGCCTAGCCAGACTCATCGGGTAGGGAATCCCATCCTCAGCGAAGCCAGTAAGCAAGCCCAAGTTATTGTTTCTCTCACTGTATGAGAGCCTGGAGTGGTGGATTTTTTGTTGTTCATTAATCTTCTCAAAGTGACACAAAGCTTATTTACAAGAGCACTTGTGTCACTTTGTTGTTTATCGATTGACAGAACAGCCAGTACCAATAAATCCTCACATAATAGTATCGGATAGTAATGCTGGCACCCGGAATCCTAAGCTTGTTTCAGCTTAGAAGACATGATTCCTAGGAGTTGGAGTGTTGTGTGACTTTCGCTCGCTCTACCCAATTAAGGGCAGAGCTCACTGCCTCACTTTCTTCCTCTTTCTCTTCCTCCTTCCTCCTTTGGGGTTGTGCTAATGTGTGGGGGTACTTTTTAGAAGAGGGAAGTCCTAAACCAGGTTGAAGCACTACTTCTTTCTATCAAAGAAAAAGACTGACATTGCCCGTAGGTCAAATGGCACAAAAGGTGGTGCAAACGCCAGCAGGGACACCTCTTTGTGGCCTTCAGACTCGGCATTATCCTTCTCCATCCAAGTGATAGAAAGAATTGATAGGTCAAGTAGGATGAAAGCGAACTAGCCAAAACCAACCATAATTATGAGTTGCAATTTTCTTGATAGAATTGGAGGGAATAGAATGGTCTTAGTACCAGATAGATCGGACTACAGCAGCATCTTTTCAAAGGATTTATCCTTAGAACTATACGAAAAGTAGGTGCACCAGTTTGCTTTGCCTTCATTGTTTACATATGCTTTGAATTCAGTTAGGACTTTCTCTCCCTTATCTTAGGCTCTCGGCTGGTGCTTACCGATACCATCTGGCTCTTTCAAACAAGAGTGCTGAAAGGTAGACGGCGCTTATGCTCATAGGCCTTGACTTAAGTCGTTGTTAAACCAGGAAAAACACAAGAACAATAGATCCTTGGAAACTAGTTCAAATCGAACACAAAACTAAGCAATCCAACTTCCATTGAAGCAGCTTCCCTGAAACTAGCTACCATTGTTTCGATTCTAGCTACCATTGTTGCGGTTGGTGCCATTTCTTCTCTTGGAGGCTGGGCAATAGATTAAGATTAGGCGGTAAGCGAAGGAACTGTAGGGCCTAGGGCAGCGGGTGAGCGCTACTTCAATTCAATAGGTCGAGGGGGGGAAGAGAAGAAAAAGCTGCTATTTCACCTGGTGTCGTAATAACCACAGTTTTCGGGTTTGAAGGCATAAGCGCAGCAGGGATCCTCTTTAATTTAAGAAGAAGCCACCGTAAAGAAGAGGAAACAAGGCGCGAAGCAGATAAGCCTGATAAAAAGAAGATGAAATAGATAGTATAGAATGTTAACCCTGTGTTGAAGGTGTGCACCACTAGATGTACGCATCATGACATGAAATAAGCCCTCTGACCCACTCTTCTTTCCCCCATACCTACCCGATAGGTAAGTTGGGGCCTCGGTATCTCTATTTCCTATGAGAAACCTAAACACTCCTGAGTTCAAATTCTTTTTTTTTATTCCATACTTGTCTATGTTGCTTATGGTTGGTCCTACATTTACTTACTAGACTAGAATCGCTCCCCTTTTTGGGAGGCTTCCACCTCTTGTGCGCGAGAGTAATTATATTTCGGATATCTTGGGGTGACAAGATCTCGAGCAGAGGAAAGTCCCGGGTAAAAGTGTGCACCATGAATAGGATAGGATCCCCCTGGGTTCAAGGATCGATAGAAGCTTGTCGATATGATCCCTTAAGCCAGGGAAATCCCTATAAGATAAGATGATTCCAAAAGAAACTTTTTAAACTTTTCTTTAGAATTGTCAGACGATCCCCCCGCTTCGGAGGAGAGAGCACTCATCTTGGGGTGGGCTTACTACTTATATGCTTTCAGCAGTTATCCTCTCCACACTTGGCTACCCAGCGTTTACCGTAGGCACGATAACTGGTACACCAGAGGTGCGTCCTTCCCGGTCCTCTCCTCTCGTACTAGGGAAAGGTCCTCTCAATGCTCTAACGCCCACACCTTCTCCATCCCTCGATCAAAAGTTTCTTTCTCTTCTCTTTTTTCCCCCTCTCTCGAACGGAGCTATTTCGAGCATTTCATAAACAGAGCTCGAACAATTCATTCATGCATGAAGGCAACTCAAAGTCTGCATAGATACGCTACTACTACTACCAATCGACTGCTTCGGCGTCCATCTCATACATATGTTCTCTGACCACCTCCATAATCGCGGTTATACCTGGAGAGTCAGTTGCCTACCCAGAGTCCATGCGAAGTCGAATATGGTCCAATCTACCTATGCCTCTATCTTTGGTGGATCGAGTTCCTTACCATCGGTTTAGAGCAGTCGGAAGTATGGTGCCTCTTCGAGCCTTCTCATAACCAGCGAATCATCTTATATGCCTACCAAGCGAGGAACTACTAATGTTTTGAGCAAAATGTGCAAGGTTAGTGTCAGCATATAGAATCATCTGGGGGTCCCAATTGTTTAACCTTACAGCGCAGTGCCGAGCTAGGCCTTTCCACCTGGTGGGAGAACGTAGTAGCTTACGGTCAGTTTGACTGAGTTAGACTCAGACGGACACGTAAGAAGACAAGTATTCACTGTAACTCGATAGTCCCTTAAAGTATTCACTTTTCCAGGAGCCGACTTACCAGTTAGTACTGGCACTTTTACAGGAACAGTACCAGAGACTCATATCGTAAGAAGACATTTTCAATTAGACACTACTAGTCGAGGACACGCGACAAGTTACGTTCTCATTTCGCAGAGGTTCTTATTGCGATTTTTCTATTCTATTCTTTATGGACCTGAGCTCACTTAATTGCTTTTTGAGGGGGCGCAGCTCATTATCTATGCATTTGATCATTGGCAACAAATCAATGTCATAGCACTATTTCCACTAATCACTGCACAGAAATGCAAAAACAGAAGAGAGGGGCAGCCCAGACATGAGAGGACCACCACGCACAGCAACGATTTGCTGATTGAAAGCTCCCTAACTATGTGTCTGTGCGGATCAGGAACCAAGTAAGTAAAGGGATGGTTAAAGAGGCAAAGTGATGCCCGCCCAAGCAAGTGGTTTGTTTTCGAGAGAGAAGTGTTTTTTTTTGGAAAAGAAGAGCTCTTTCTAAGTTGACTTGCATTGCACAAATCATGCACATTTTTGAAAGTGCTTTGTAAAAGATCTTCAATGGAACGAGTTTCTTTTGACCATTCCCCCCTCTGACTGGGATGTCGTGTGTTAAAGCACAGTCTTGGTCATAAACCTCTGGCCTCGCTCTTTGCCAGGCTACTCTTCACTTTGCTTCAAGTCTTTCAAATGGGTGACAGTTGTCGAGACAGAAACGTCTATCTATGAAAATATGCACGACTTAAAATGTAGATCTCAACCGATAATGCATAATAAAATAATGCATAATAAAATCCTAAATAGGACGATATGTCCAAGGAAGGCATTGCTCAGTAGAGAAGGAATTGAAGAAGTCAGTTTAAGTTGGCAATAGGTAGGGCATTGTGCTCCAGACAAATCCTGTACTGTAGTAGCTCCAATTGGTTGGCTCTGTTGCATCACTTACTAAATCTCAATCTGAATCAAGAAGTTCTGTTGCAAAGTAACCATAGGGGAAAAAGGGCGTAGCGGCGCTCCCTAGTGAATGAGAATAATCTTTCTCTAGAAGAAATGCCCACGATAAGTTATCCCTAACGAATCCACTTGAATTCCTACGTTCCAATCTTTCCTATGAAATGCATCTATCACCTGGTCCTCAATGAAATGGCAAGGATATATTGGTTATGCTGGAAACTTCTACTTTGGAATGAGTAACGTATTCAATAAGAAAATCACCCCTCTTCTTCACTCAAGGAGGAAAATGCGTACCTAAAAAAGCCAATTATGCGATTTCACATGAGAGGACTTTGTTCCTCTACTGACTATAGAGGAGATAGATATCGAGTTCAGGTGATAGATTCTGAGGTAGGTTTGGAATTTGACTAATCCGGAGCTGGAAATTGAGGTGATTTTACCGGATTGCACTTCCTTTCTTTGTTACCTTGTGTCTAGAATAGGACAACCCCTCCTTTTCTACTTATTCGCTTTCGAAAGCCGTGATGAATCGAGAGATCTTGTCTAGACATTGAGGGTATGCTCAGTGTTCGAAACATTTGTAGTTCCTCTTTCTGCTCGAAACATTACATTAGTAGTTCCTCGCTTGTTCGCAACTAAAGTAGTTACTCACTGGGTGGCATATCCCTATCTACTTCTTCTTCTTAAAGAAACAAATTAGACTCCAGCAATGACTTAACCCTACTACCTACTTCCTAGTGTTTGACTCCCAAGCAATGCTAATAGGTGACTTCAACAAAACACATATCGGCCTAGCTTCTTAGCCATAAGAATAGTTCTACCTACCAAGTCAACCCTACTCTTGCCCACAAGAAATTCTTATTAGATACTCAATTCTTCATTGACTAGCCCCCCCAAGCAATTACCTATGCCCTCCCTAGCTTATCCATAAGAAGAGACATATCTGAATAGATAGTATTAGACCACTTCTCACAAGCCCAGTCATACATAAAGGAGGATTTCTTATAGGCAAAAAGAAAACACATCTATATCGGCGTCAAGAGTTACCCAACTCCGAAGTAATGCGTCTTTCTATCTAGTCCAACATGCTTACCCAAGACCCAACTTCTTCACTACTTGACCTACTTTCTATAACTCCCAGACTCTGCTTATTATGCCCGAAGGAGCGTATTTAGACTGAATAAGTAAATAAGGCGCGGAGCGATAGAACATCTCTCAGTTCACTAAGGATGAAATACTCTTGCTAGCTTTCTATCAACCACACTTCAATCTAATCTTTGTCTCCACCCTTCCGGTTCGGTAGCTAACGAAAGGAGTTCTTTCGCCAAGAACAAGCAACGGCGAGCTACCGCGAAAGCCGTTGCGCGTTAGTCACTAGCATACGTTTTCTTGGTTGAGTGAACATCGGAATTCCACGGGGAAGAATTGGAATAGGAATAGGTCAAAGTGCCCATGTTACAGAGGACGCCGTGCCTATTCTTTTCTCATCGAGTTCTAGAGGAATGCAATAATAAAGAAAGATCTTGATTTTATCTTTCCTTCCTGCTTAGGAAAGTTCGAGTTGCCGGGCCTCAGAGCCAATTCCTTAAGGAAAATCTGGTTTCTTACTTTATTTGTGTGGGGACCCATATTTCAATATGTTCAATTAACCTCACACCGGACTTTGTCACTTTGAAGCTATAAGGTATCTCGTACAAATACGCAGGAGTCAGGACTCATCTAACTACTCTTTCCACTATCCCTACTCTTACTTAAACTGTCCCCCTAAGAAGTCATCAAATGGTAACACGATGCCGGGTGTGGCAGGGATCGAAAAAAAAGCATTAGCTCATTCGCAGAGAGAGAATGAGAGAAGGTGGATAATGGTTAGGGATGTAAGTACTATAGTTTGGTAGGTTTGAATTGTGTGGCCAGGGGTATTGGTTACGATTCCAGTGGTCTTCAGGCGAGTTGACAAAACTTCCCCCATGCGCTAAGAATGAAGCTGATGTGGTTGTTCCAATTTCTTAAATCGACTTGCTCTTCTCTCGATAAGCAAATAAATCTAGTTGGAAATAAGATTAAGAGTTAGGGGAAGAGAACTAACTCGAAGGCGAGAGAGGGGAATCTGAGAAGATGAACAGAGAGGTGAGCGACCCGATCTCCTGCGCGGAAACTCCATCTATATGCATTTCATGAAAGTGAGAACATATCTTGTACTAGGACAGTAAATCAGTGTCTTCCCTGGCTTTTTCAATGACTAGAATCAGGCAAGGCTTGCGTTCACGGATCCAGTTTGATGTTACTGATCCCGATGACCCGCATACCATGTCAATGAGCGCTAGAGTTAGGAAGGCGGCAAGGAGAACGTTTACTTACAAGGTCGAAGTATGAAAGCAGAAGGCTAGGCTACTAAATGATCGTAGACGACTCAAGCTAGCTCATCCAGTCCTTCCTTTCACTGGAGCCCAGATGAATAAGGTTGTCTTTCTAGCGCCTACCTCACTAGTTTTACTAAAAGCATCTTCCTTGGGCGTAGGGCTTGAAAGATTGATTGGTATTTTTGGGAAAAAAGAAGACATAAGTGAATTCCAGGAAACCACATCTCCTTCAAGGCATTTCTGAAAAAAGCTTCTGAGCTGTCACCAAATCACCTGATCCAGACACGCCAATAGGTGGGTTTGGTCAAATAGCTGCCTAGATCCACCAACCAATATGTTTTTACGAGAATTGATATTAGAATTAAACTACTAAATTAAGTTTCTTTTCAACCGCTTCGCGCCTAACTAATTGCGAAGCTTTCAAAACAGGTCATTTTTCTTTGGCTGCATTAACACAACGTATAATGATAGCAAGTCAGATGGATCTGCTACCCCAGAGGGACTTGGGTAGGGTATGGAATTTTCATTTCCAAAAAGAAACTTAGGAAAGTAGTTCTTAATCAATTTGGTTACTTATTGAAATCTGCTTTCAATCCAAAAGAATGCTAGCTTGACTGAGTTCAGTAACGTAAGTAGGCAATGAAATTGCTTTGATCTTAATCCGCTTGGAACTTCAAGAACTATCCACAATGAAAAAGCAGGAAAAACAAAATAATTTATAGTACTATTGCTGACGAGAATGCTTGACCTTTCTATAAGAATTTTTGCAGATCAGAATGGTACTTGGTATCTCGAGCGCATGCTGCTTGTGTATTGAAACCACCATTATGCTGTAAAAAAGAGATTAAAACCATTCTGTCCATGCAACCAATAGTTTTTTGTATGGAACAAGCAATGGGTTTCATCTTTCAAGGCATCGCCCTCGTGGTCTTTCAATTCGGTTTGGGAAGAAGAAACCGTCGTCCATCAACTAGAAAAGTGGAAAACTACCCAGTCAGAGTTGAGCTTTTCTTTCTATTGATGAAAATATGCTATATAGAAAAATCCCAACCCAAGTGAAGAGAGAGAGAATCTGTTCAAATGAAAGAAATTCACCATGTCATCTTCTTCCCTTAGACAGCTGTGGTTCCTCTCTAAGACCCGCTGTGTGAGCTACGCGGTTCTACTTGATTTGTCAAATCCGGTAGATTGGTATTCCATTGCAACATTCTAAACCAAGCCAAATTACACTTAAGGAAGGCTTATCTATGATTCAAACTAAAAGCTAACACTGTGTGTGACTAACAGATGGTTGTTGATTCGTTCATGGTATGATAAGCTTCTTCTTCATGAAAACTCAAGACCTCCTTTGGCTTTTCAAAGCATATAAGACTTCTAACCAGATAGCGCTCCAGGTCGAATCTATCGTTCTGGAATTCTTCACTTCCACGACGGCGATCTTTTCTCTGAGAGTTCACTCTTTTCCACCACAATTGAATGCTTCTTATTTATTGGTCATAAAGCACACATGACCTTACCGTGTTTAGTAAAAAATGTTATGAAATATAAGGCTCAGGGTGTCGCCCTCACATTCATCAGAGCAAAAACCCGAAGAACTTGTTTAGCCAGGGATGTCCCTCCAAAGAACAACCTTTTTTTCTCACTGAAGAAAGAGGTTTCAGCTTTAGACAAAAGAAGTCTGCTCTGCGGGTGATACAAAGGGAAAACGAGTGTGGTAAGTTGTAGACATCTAGAACTCAAATAACTTATCAACAGAGCTATCTTTTGATAGCATTTCAATGGCTTATTCAAGGTCAATCCGTTATAAATGACATACTGCACAGGTGCTGTTCTTCATAGCTGCTATTGGTCAACTTGCATTCTTCACTGACATACATCAATTTCCCAATCCAAAATTCAATAACAAAAGAATGTCCTCTCAGAACCAAAAACTCTTCCCCGCCTGCTTGCATCTGGAAACTATGTGGTGCTCGGGATGAACCGATGTCTAGAGCACTTTCTCAAAAACAAGAAGACTACAAATAGAGCTATTCAATCAAACTCAGGTACTATGATGGTGGACTACCAATTCTCTTTCTTGTTGAATGCAAAAGAAGCAAGATTATAGGCCGTATACTATGTGATTTCATCTTAGACGATCAAATCACTAAATGATCTCTCTCTACGGCACTCTTATTTCAATGTTTGGCTAGGCTTCTTCTTTCCCGAAGGACCTCTCACTCTCTGGAATGTCCGATTAACCGCTGCTTAGTGGTATCGAATGATACAAAGTTGTTCAAGAAGCTAAACGCGAACACAAGAAATTGCGTACCTTAGATGCCATAAGTGTTCCTTACCGAGGGAAAAAGCATTGGGACTACTTTACCCACCCTTATTAGCAACCTCATCATAAAGAGGACCCAGAAGGACAATATGCGGATCTTCTCCTTGCCTTCCTTACAGCTACGAGAGACGAAAGGTGCTTCAGAAAGCTGAGAGAAAGACACCAGGATCTACTGCCACAGTATGATACCAATGAACATACTTGAGCCACTGCTGTTCCCTTTTACTCATAATGGAAAGAAAAGAGATGCAGAAAGAAGAGTCTTTAGAAAAGAATCGAATATATAACGATTATAGCCGTGTATGTAGTAGGAAGAGGAAAGACAGAATTAATACAACTATGTTGTCAACTATTTATGCTCATTGCTAGAGTGAAATAAGTTTCTTCATGCGCTTACGAATAAGCAAAAAGAATAGATTCTTACTCAAATAGTTTGGTTTGTAGTGTAGTTTTATTTCTTGACTCTAGTAGTGTAGTTAGCATGCCTTCCGTTCCTTGCTTGCTTATGCACTTTTTAATTAAAGACGACCTTTCAATTCATTATTGACTGGATAAAGTAGTATTAGTTAATATACGCTGATTCAGACAAATCACAAATAAGAGACAGTCTTTTTCGATACTGTATGCTAGGACAGACCTGTAGGTGAGCACAAGCACAGCCAGCCTTCCACCTCTTTATACTTATGTTTAGCAGTGTACCTGGTCTTACTTCTTTTTCAGTTTACGCTTGTGTCCCAAGCTTGCAAGTTCGAAGAAGAGTATTGTATTGACCTGAATCAAGTCTTGCCTATTATTGCTGGGCAAAAGCAGTTTGATAGGAAGAAGTCCGTATTTCTACCGAAAAGTAGTTACGAAAGGAGGAGTTTTCATGCATAAGTTGTGGACGTTGCTTCCGGAGAAGTAGTTAGTTTCCAGAACAGAGCGAGAAAGAAGAGAAAGAGAGGTACGCACTGTGAAAGAAGCCAAGCCCTCTAACCCATTTCTCTGGTCTAAAACTATATGTTTTTTTTGCAAGTACCATTCCATTCCTGCTATTCGCATTGATTGAGTACTTCGAGTTATGTGCCTCTGATAAGATAGCATCTCGAATCTGCTGATCCTGGGGAACGCATATCCTCTGTTTCAGCCACAGGGTTCCTTGTTCATCAACTCTGTAGTCTTGGTGGTGACCCGTCTTCATAGAGGCCTTGATCATCTTGATTTCCGGGCACTTCTTCTGGGCTTTTCGAATCTGATCTTTGAGAGTATAGGTGACTTGGAGTGTATGAAGGTGGCCAGTGCGCTTCCAATCTCAGCTTTTCCTGTTCTTCATGTAACTCAGGCAATCGCTCTCTAGTGACGAGACTGCTGCAATAGCCCTTTCTGCTCAAGGCATCTGCCACAACATTTGCTTTACCAGGATGGTAATGAATCTCTAGATCATAATCTTTGATCAATTCTAACCATCTTCGCTGTCTCATATTCAACTCATTCTGCGTGAAGAAATACTTGAGACTCTTGTGATCGGTTTAGATGTCACACTTGTTGCTGATCAGGTAGTGTCTCCAAATCTTGAGAGCATGAACAACTGCAGCTAACTCAAGATCATGTGTGGGGTAGTTCTTCTCGTGATCTCTTAGCTGTCGTGAAGCATACGCGATCACTCTGTCATTCTGCATGAGAACACATCCTAACCCTTGCTTGGAAGCATCACAATATACCACGAAATTCTGATGAATATCGGGTAAGGCAAGGATTGGAGTGGTCGTGAGTCTTCTCTTAAGCTCTTGGAAGCTCTTCTCACGTGCCTCATTCCAAACAAATGGAGCATTCTTCTGTAGTAGCTCTGTCATTGGCTTCGCGATCTTGGAAAAGTTCTCAATGAATCGGCGATAATATCCAGCCAATCCTAGGAAACTCCTGATGTCGGTGGCATTCTGAGGTTGCTTCCATTCTGAGACTGCCTCAATCTTGGCGGGGTCTACTGCAACACCATCTGCTGTCAACACATGCCCAAGGAAAGCAACTCTCTCAAGCCAGAACTCACATTTCTCGAACTTGGCATACAACTGATTCTGCCTTAGCTTCTCAAGTACAACTCTGAGGTGCAGCTCATGTTCCTCAGCTGTTTCTGAATAGATCAAGATGTGGTCAATGAAAACTACGACAAACTTGTCTAATTCTTCCATGAAGACCTTGTTCATCATGTTCATGAAGTAGGCGGGTGCATTAGTCAACCCGAAAGAAACTACCATGAACTCATATTGCCCATATCTGGTGACAAAAGCAGTCTTTGCAACATCTTCAGGTTTGATCTTCATCTGATGGTAGCCAGATCTCAAGTCAATCTTGGAGAAGTACTTGGCCTTTCTCAATTGATCAAGTAGGTCATCAATGCGAGGCAATGGGTCCAGTTCCGGGAACTAAGTCAATCACAAACTCAATGTCCCGATCAGGTGGCATTCCTGGCAACTCATCTGGAAAGACATCTGGATACTCACAGACTACTGGCATACTCTCTAGTGTCTTCTCTGTCAGAGCATGAAGTTCAGCTTTCTTCTCATCCTCCGATCTGAGCTCAATATCAACTTGCACTCGCATGCCACTTGGGTGCACTAGATTGACTGATCTAGGGAAGCAAGATATCAAACCCTTGTGTTTGGTCAGCCAATCCATTCCCAATATCACATCAATGTCACAATCTGACTTCAGCACTATCAGGTCTGCAAGAAATTCTTCTCCTGCTATCAAGATCCTGATATTCTTACACTCTAGGGTGCAGCTGACATCTCCAATGGGAGAGCTAGTGATCAACGATCTACTTCGTCCTTCGGCAGGGAGACGTTGTTGCAGCACGAACTTCGAAGAGATGTATGAGTAGGTGGCACCCGAGTAAAAAAGGACTATAGCTGGGGCTCCTTCTACATCTAGCTTTCCAAGCAGAACTTCAGGTGATTCCATTGCTTTTCCCTATTGGTATTTCAACTAGTACCCGAACAAGCAAAGAAGAAGTCAAGTATTGGAATTACCACCCTAGATATTGATTTATGCGAATAGTAGGAATAACTAGAATAGTAGAATAGTAGGAATAACTAGAATAGTAGAGCTTCCTTGTCTCCCCGCTCGTGGATAAGAGTAGTATCTTGATTGACAATTGGACACCGTAATCTTTCGAAGTAGAGCTTTTACTTGACAATTTCTTATCAGGTTGGAGGAAAGCGTATTCTAATAAATTGAGCACACATAAAAAATAGAAAGCTAATTCCCTTGCCATTAAGCTAATATCTCCCATGCCAATAATTCAACAAGGCTTCCTCTCAAGGTATGTTACGAACCTAAGTACGCCTCTCCTCCTATTAACTTTATGAATTCTGAGCTTTGGACGTTCGGAATGAGTGGAATGAATAGACGACGTACTCTCTATAATCGGTGCAGCCTGCTGAGTGCCCTTACTCTTGGTCATAGGCTTCGGAGAGTCAGACTGGAACTACGGCTATGGGAAAGTTAGCTATGGAAGGAAAGCATTTCACTACCTCACATCTGGTAAGTGTAGCAAGTGCAAATCCCTCATCTCATACGTTTCCCTCCTCCTCCTCTTGAACTCTTATGCTTATCGTTATTGCCGGTGTAGATCAGATCATCGACATAGAAGTAGACAGGTACCTTTGATGTTTGAACTTATTAGCGATTTAGCTTTTAGCAGAGCTTCCTTTTCTAAGTCAGATCTCTATGGAACGAACTCCCTTGAGGGTATACAGACCTATTCAATATGTCATTTCCGAAACCGTACCCGCCTGCTCAATCTTAGACACAGTGGCTACGTGCCTTCAAACCACCGGGGTTCCGTCTTATGTCCGCCGACAGGACTTCTAGAGCCAAGGCAAGGAAACAGAACTTCCACATCCTCTGTTCACACTACCTGGATTGGAATTGGTTCTATCGAGATATACAGACTTGAAACAGGAATTTCTTGGTAACAGCTTCTTCTTTGAAGCAAGTGCTTTCGGGTTGGCTCTTCTGATATGTGTATTTGCTACCCATACGGAACAATTTCATTGATGAAAGATGGATGGCTATATGATCAATGGACTGGAAGAGAGTATTCTATGGTGGATAGGATGAAGACTAATGAAAGAAAGAGGAGCAGTAGCTTCAATCTAAAGCATGTAATCTGAGCTGTCTATCCCGATAGGAAGTCAAGACCTAAAGTAAGCGGAAGCCAATCCTTATGAGAATGATAGGAGGGAGGCTAATCCGAGCAGTGGTAGATGCTCTTTATAGTTGTTCAATATGGCTCTTCAAGCTGAATGCGAGGAATGGAAGCAGTAGCACAACTGACTCATTCTTAGCTTCATTGCAATATTAGGCTTAGCTTTAGTAGAAGTACGGTGAAATAGATCGAGTTTCAAGTATCAGGTATCGCAGGTTGGAATTTCTGCAAATTCCCGTTAGGGTAATGAGCTCGCACTGGGATTAGTGTATAGCTTGGTGTAGAAAGCGAAAGGGACATTAGAGCTAGGGAAAGGCTTACTAAAAGGAGGAAGCTCACTTTCAACCCGGTCAAAAGATCTCACTAGGGAGAAAGGGGGAGTGAAAGAGTTGAATACCCACCTACATGAGAAACTAGACTGACTGGCTTTGAGGGAGCTGGTTTTCTAAGGACATCCTTGAGTACCAATGTGCATACTCTTCCTTTCCTGTCTACTTGGTTGGAGAAAGGAGCTATTACGTCGACCATCATCAATGAAAGAGCTAATTCTCGGCTTCATGCTTGGCTTTTTCAAATACCGGGTAAGGTTCTCTCCACTGAGGGGGCTAAATAAAGTAGAAAACGGAACTAGGTCTACTTCCTCGCTTTAGTCTCCTTTTCTTTTCCTAGCTTTTTCACTCCACTGGGCAGAAAAGAGTTGAAGGAAGGTACGAACGGTAAAGAATTGAATTGAGAGGAACTATATGAATTTCCAGAGGAGAAAGCAAGAGAGCTTACATTTCAACTAGCAGCCAAACAAATAGAACTGTAGGGCGACCAGCCTCTTAGACGAGCATGAACTGAGACAGGACTTCCAATCCTGAAGTGGATAGATTCCTTTCCAAACATGCGCTCGATGACTTGATCACGAACGATACAGCCCTTATCGATAGTTCAGCATTCAAGTTAAGCATGAAAGAGAACGGGGGTAGGTCAAGCTAAACCAGAACAATCCGCGCTAGTAGCTCAAAGCAAGAAAACGTATGCTAGTGACTAAGGCGCAATCCAACTGCTCTATAAAGGCTCTGCTTGTGCTATTGCCCCTTACGAAAGTCCAGAAAAGGATGGATAAGAGGATGAGTTAGGGAATCCTACGTAGGTACGAAATGAAATCCACTCCTAAACTTAGTTGTATTGGTATTGGCCTGCCACCTAGCTAGAATAGAAGGAAGAATCTCGTAAATCTAGATTAAGTAGCACAAGCTGATTTAGAAGGATCAAGTAAGATGAAATTTCAATGACCCTGGCTAAAAGGAAGGTGTGTTTGCTTAAGGATGGGGAGCCGGCGAACTACGCAATCTCTACAGCATCGAGGCTGAAGACAGGTCTTTACGACGACTACCGCGGATAAACAGGTCTATCAAACCCAGAACCAGAGCAGGGAAGTTATAGATTTCTCCGTCCGTCCTCGACAGGAAGAATGTACAAGAATTCTGAACTAGCTAGGGTGAAACAAATACATTCCTAAGTAGGTGCGTGAAAGTCAGACAGGGAAGAGTCAAGGAATCCATCCTCGTAACCGCCTAGTCCGTAAAAGGAAGGCTTTCTTTGAGGAAGTAGTCGGGAATTAGTCGGATCTAAGCTAAGGAACTGAACTGCTATCCTCAGCATCTCTATCGCCACCACCGAACACTTCGGCACCGAAGCACCACGCGAAAGGACCGGGAGAGGCCAACAACTGGCGACCCCCCCGTCGACCAACTGCTCTTTCTTGCCAATCTACTTTAGATTTCTTAATACTTTCATTGCGGGACCTATCCCCGAACAACCATTGCTTTTCTTCCGCGGTTTCTTTAGTTTCTTCTTGATTTGATTGAAGTTTAGGGAATTGGATGGACTGGTGGCTTTGGATATTATCCGTCCTACTTATGATCTTCCAATTGAACACACTAGTATTTTATGGATTCTTTCCCCGGTAGTGTAGTCATCTCCAAAAGGGATGATACATATTTCTCTGTCCTAGGATGCGCCGTTCGTGATAAGCTTATCCGCTTCCTTTCGCCGCTAATGTGAATCTTCTCGAAAGCGCACAGCATAGTCCAGTCAGTGTAGCCAGGGCATCATGAACGGATTCCTCAAGAGGAAGGTAGGGCCATATCTATCCAAGAAGAAAGACCAGGTAAACAATTATGCTACTTGACCAATGGATAAAGTATAGATCTCATGGCTGGCTACTATTCAACCCTGGCATTGGGGATCAGGAACGGGGTCAAGTACGGACTTTGGCTAAGGATGGGGATCCGGTTGTGCCGTGCCGGCCCCGGGAATCGGCGAACTACGCTACACAGTCAGATACCTAAGCGAACGGATAAGGGAAAGCCCGCTATATTATATATAGTAATCACCTGCCAAAAGGAAAGCCTGACCGATAATAATAATAGTCTATGCGCCGAACAAGCAACGGTATATTAGAGATAGTAAGGAGTTGTATACACGGGGGTATGCATTCATGTCACGCTTTCTGTGTGATAAGAGGTTGCTAGCTAGCAAGTATAGAAACAGGAGATATGCGTAGTTAACAGAAGCAAGGGAATATGCGTGAGTTGATTTGAGAGTTTTTTTGAGTTGCCACCGAAAAAGCAATTTCATCTCAAGGGAAAATGCATTGCATTTTCAAGGGATTGCCAAGCTAGGCTAGGGATCGTCCGCGGATATCAGATCAGGAATATCGTATTTATCTCTTCTAATCTAGATCCCACTTCCCTCCACTTCTTGCCTCACGCCCGTCAAACCTGACTCCACATTAACGACTGTCCTTCCACCCAATTCCCCGCACCCTTGCATCACATCTCCAACCCCTGCCTCCACGCGATCTTCCACAATCGTACCCCCCACCTCTGAAGCTTGCATAACCCCCGACGAACCTGTCTGCACCTGCGGGCCCGCGCTTACATCATTGGCATCGCATGATTAAACATCAGCACGCGCACTTCCCTCCGTTTTCGATGCCGACAGGGGGCTGCTAGGGGGTGTAAAGTTTCGTTTCGGTCGTGTCAGACGACATGCAGGGGGGCAATGGCTGCCAACGGAATCTATAATAATTCGATACTAGGTCAACTGTACCATCGGACTTGTAAGAACATGTAAAATGTACCACACGAGGTTGTACCAGCTGTGTGCAGTCCTCCGGCACGGGTTAAGTGTCCTGCATAGATCTTCCCCTCTCTCCCAAAGAAGAGATGTTCGCTTCATAGCCTTCTCTTCCGAGATAAACCCTACAAAGGATCCTAATCGTGCTAGCCTTTCATGGACTCTTCTTGGATTTCCTTTCAGCTGCGCCCTGCACCTCTCTAGTTTCTCTACGAGATGGAGATGGCTCATTCTCTAGTTTTCCTACGAGA